AAGAGAAGAGAAGAGAAGAGAAGAGAAGAGAAGAGAAGACTGGTCCTGCTGGCGCTGGTGGGTTGTAAATCACTTATGGGATCGATCAAGCAGTAGGGATTTATTTTATTAGGGTTGCAAATTTAGGATGCTTATTTGACTCAATAATCCAATGAAGTTTTATAACCAAAATGAAAGATGACTTTCTATTTTTTTTAAGATACTTATTATATCTTTATATAAAAATCGTTTTTATTCTTAGTGATACACTTTTCTTTCTTGGCTTTAAAGGAGAGGAGAAAATATATTTATTTTATTCTTTAAATTCTTATATATAAAGGATTCACTCCTGGGACTGGTTCCCCAACCCCAACCATGTTACGACTTCATTGCAGTTATCTATCTTACTGTGAAATAGCTATGTAGAGAAAAAAATATATAATTTATTTTGATTGGTATCTAATAGAAAAATATATTTCGAACCTATAGTTATTTTTCGAGCCAAACAAACTTCCGCAATGTGACGGGCGAGGTGTCCAAGGCTCGGGTACAGGTTCACCGTGGCGTGCTGATCCACGATTACTGGCGATTCCAACTTCATGTTCTCGAGTTGCAGAGAACAATCCGAACCTGATAATTTTTAAGGGTTCGCTCCGACTTGCATCATTGCATCCCATTGTGATTGCCACTGTATCACGTGTGTAGCCCAGTCCATAAGGGCCATGAGGACTTGACATCATCCCTTCCTTCCTCCGATTTGTCACCGGCAGTCTTTCTGTTTTTACAGAAAAAGGGGTTTCGCTCGTTTAAGGACTTAACCCAACATCTCACGACACGAGCTGACGACAGCCATGCAGCACCTGTTCAAATCTAGAATATTCTTTAGTTAAAAAGTTTTCGTTATTTGTATGCAAGGATTGGTAAGGTTTTGCGCGTTGTTTCGAATTAAACCACATGATCCACCGCTTGTACGAGCCCCCGGCAATTCCTTTGAGTTTCAGCCTTGCGACCGTACTCCCCAGGCGGAGTGTTTAATGCGTTAGCTAGACCCCACAATAGTCTAAATCATGGAGTGAACACTCATCGTTGACGGCATGGATTACTGGGGTATCTAATCCCATTCACTCCCCATGCTTTCGTACATCAGCGTCAGTGGTGGCCAAGAAAGCTACCTTCGTTTTCGGTGTTCCTTTGAATATCTATGAATTTTATCTCTCCACTCAAAATTCCACTTTCCTCTACCACACTCTAGTCTCGTGGTGTCTGTCATCGATTAATCAATATAAGCCGCGATTCTTTTTATAAAAGATAGTTACGGTACACCAATACGAAACGGCCTACGTACCCTTTACGCCCAATCAATCCGAATAACACTAGCCCCATCTGTATTACCGCGGCTGCTGGCACAGATTTTGCCGGGGCTTTTTATACAAAAATATTTTGTAAAGAAGTTTACAACACAAAAGCCTTCTTCCTTCACGTAATATGGCTGGATCAGGCTTTCGCCCATTGTCCAAGATTCCCGACTGCTGCCTTTCGAAAAAGTCTGGGCCGTGTCTCAGTCCCAGTGTGGCTGGACGTTCTTTCAAACCAGCTAAAGATCTTTGGCTTGGTGGAGCTTTTACCTCACCAACTACCTAATCTTACGCAAGCTTCTCTAAGAGCGATTTTTCTTTTTTTATCCGGGATTTGATTAAAATCTATTTATTTTACTCACCGAACTCTTAGGTAAATTCTTACGCGTTACTCACCCGTTCGCTGCTAAAATCGCACAACTTGCATGTCTTAAGCCTATTACAAGCATTCATTCTGAGCCAGGATCAAACTCTTAAATTACATAGTAACCTCTTAAATATTTTCTTTTATATATGTCGAAATAATGACTTCGTAAATATATAAAAGAAAATATTTAATTTATTCATATCAAAATATATTTGATTTAATAGTTCTTGAATGTTTTCTGAAAAGAAAACATTCAACTCTATAACTTATAGTACGGAAAGCTTTTTAATTTCTAGGTAAAGAAATAGTTGGAACTTCTTCAAAAGTATGGAATGCTGGTGGAGATGGAGTTAACCATTCTAACGTATAAGAAACTCCAGGAGTTGTTTCCCATGGATTTTTTGGACAACGGTCGTTTCCTGTTAGTGTAGCATAAACTACATAAAAGAAAAAGATTCCGCCAATAACAGATAGATATGATCCGTAACTACAAATAGCGTTCCAGCCAGCAAATGCATCAGGATAGTCTGGAATACGACGAGGCATTCCAGAGATTCCTAAAAAATGCATTGGGAAGAAAGTTATATTCACACCTACAAAGAAAAGCCAAAAGTGAATCTGACCTAAAGTTTCAGGATACTGTAAACCGGAAATTTTCCCTATCCAATAGTAAAACCCCGCAAACATTCCAAATACTGCTCCCATTGATAATACATAGTGGAAATGCTTTCTTTAAAAAATTTAAGGACTTTCTCATAATCTATAACGTGTTTAGCTTATTGTAATAAGTCATTTTTGTGTAACTTGTATTTAAGTGGGAAATAAAGTCTAAAACCCATTTGGAATAGACTTTATATTCTGGAGAGCCTTGATTTTCCGATTTGTAATGCCGTATTTGTAAAAAAGATTTAATTTTACTGATTCTATAAAACTTAAAGTCAGAATATAATCGATGCTTCATAAAAAAATTGTAAATATGAATCATATTTGAAACAGTGTCAAAACTAAAACGAATGGAATAAAATATTTTATGTTTTGTTTGATTTCTTTTAACGAAAGGGTGTTTTCTGACAGTGGCTCCTGGAATAGTTTCTGTTAAATCTAATTGGTCACTATACAAATTTTTTTTCAATTCTAAATGTAATTCTATTCTATTCATTTTATAATTCAAAGTTACCGAACCATCAGTATCTATGAGTCCTGCCAAATAATATGGACTTTTTTTGAGATGGTAATTGGCAGATTGAAAGGGGATTTGGAAGTACTCACAAGATTCAATGAATTTTGGAACTTTCAACCTGATATGCCCGTTGATTAAGCTAATGACTTGATACATATTTGAATATTTGGAAATGCTGTAAGTGACTAAGTGCTTTCTATAAGCAATATTGCCACATTTGAGTAAACTCTTTATTCGAGCTAGAACCCGTACGTCTCTTATATGCATTTTAATTCGAATAGATTTTAATTTTCGAGTATTATTTATAACACGGATATCAAAGTTACCATCACCATCAATAACTCCAGCTATATATTCTATAGATTGCAAACATAAAGTCTCTGGGGTTCTACAATAAGTATTACCTGCTGATTGACTCTCATTATTATCTTTTTGACTCTTATAGGTATAAATAGATGATTCTAAATGTAAGAACTCCATTTTTGTCTTTTTCTTTTTTAAATAAGTAGTATATAATAATTGAATTTTCCATGAACAGAATTGCTGCAAGCATGGATCAAGCGAGTGTTTCCAGCATATAGTTTGCTTCATAGTAAGTATCACTACTTACAGGGCCCATTTTGAGCTACCACATAATAAGTATCATGAAGAGAAATATCTAAACCTGAGTTCGATAAAACAACACCGGTTACTCCACCAACAGTGAATAAAAATAAGAAACCGATGGCAAATAACATTGGAGTACGAAACTCAATACTTCCCCCCCACATTGTAGCAATCCAGCTAAAGATTTTGATACCAGTTGGAACAGCAATGATCATTGTAGCAGCTGTAAAGTAAGCACGAGTATCAATATCTAAACCCACAACGTACATGTGATGAGCCCATACGATAAACCCTAAAATTCCGATACTTAGCATAGCGTAAACCATACCTAAATAACCAAATACAGGTTTTTTTGAAAATGTACTTACAACATGGCTAACAATACCAAATGCTGGTAGAATTAAAATGTAAACTTCTGGCAAGATTGCTTTTCATTTTCATGAAAAGATGGACTATATCATAGGAGAATTTTAGCGTCTTAAAACAGTCAAAGATTCACGCATTCGTTGAATCTTTGTAAGATTTTGTCGATAAAAATAAGCTTTTCGCCAAATAACATATTCTTTATATTTATTACTACATAACGAATACTTATCTAAATAATTCACAAACTTAGCAAAATTACTTAATGAACTAGAAGAATAACTTAGCGAGTTTTTTCTTTGATTCCAGTAAAGAGTACCGCCGAAAGCATTTTGAATTTCTTGTAAAATAGGGGCATCCACATGGTTTAATTCTATAATGATAGATAGTAAGACTTGCGGATTTGGTCTATCTTCTCGAAATCGAATGTAGACTTTTAAATGCCCATCTCCGTCTATGAAACCGGCTAGCCAATACGATTTATTGATGGCTAATTGCTCTGGATTCTTTGATAAAAAAATCCCAAAAAAGTGACACAGATAGCGATAACGTTGGTATTTTCTTTGAATTCTTAATTCTGTAATAAGTGGCAATAACTTACAAAGACCTTGTCGGTTTGTTAACACAAATTTACAGGCTTTTTTGTTCTTTATCTGGCTTACGGTTCCGTACTGAAGAAAAGCTTTAATTTTGTAAGCTAAAGAAATATTTTTTTGGTGAAAACATATAGTAACGTTTGGTGGCGATTTTTCTGGGCTAATATAGCCGTCACTATCTATAAGTCCAGACAAAAACTGCCCCCACTCTTGATTGTTTTGTGGGAATCGATGATTGGTTCGATGTTCACTAATTAAATTGTCCTTTGTGCGTGTAGTCTCTGAGGATTTTTTCTTGTTGAAAATCTTTCCTGCTGATTGTCCAATAATAATCATTATTACTTGATCTTTTTTTTTATTGAAATTTCTCCAATTTTGTTTTATGGACTAAGTAGATTATTCTTAAGGATGTTCCAGCATATAGCACAATTATCTTCTTAACGAATTGGCACCCAAAGTTAATGCCCGAAAAACCTAATACCTACAGCAGGGCTTTGTTCTTCTAAGTTTTTGTCTGTAGGTTCCGACTGTACATTAAGCACCGTTGCAGGTACCCACTTGTGACCCAGTCTGTAGCGATTAAGTAAATAACCGACGGTCTTGTTCGAAGAATAAAATATTGACCGTTTTCACAAGCATTGCCAGAGACAAACAATAAGTTTGCTTCCAATACGACTGTCATCGTATTCTAAGAATGATACCTTTTTTCTTTACTGATTATTTAAGATATTGAAATTACTTAGGACTAGAAAATCTAACTATTCTGAGTCTTTTTTTAGTTTTTCACCAACATTTGCTCGAATAGTTTCAACCCTTACAGGAAACGATTTTCTTTATTTCGGTTTAGGATGACTTTTCAATGATTGATTTGTTTAGCTTCTACAATAAGTTTTGTTCGTTTTTGAGGTTGTAAATGATTTTTGTTTAACAATTTTTGATGTATTCTTTTCCACTTTAAATAGGATTGTCTTTTTTTTGTTTTCAATGGAAAATTATCTAAGTAAGGAAATAGTAAAAGTGTTCCTTTTAACGAATCTATTCGAAATTCATAGAAATTATACTTTTTGTAGTATTGGATACTGCAAGATTTCGAATAAGAATAAAGTTCAATTAATCGTAAACAGAAATCTCGATCTAGTTTTTGACCGATCTTAAAGCGGAAATTAAATCTATAATTCTTTTTATAAAAAAATACAAAAAAACTTCCTTCTGCATCAATGAATCCACAAAACCACCAATCCTCTAAGGTTATTGCTTTTCGGTTCTCAATAAATAGAATCTGCTTTGAATATTTTGTATTCAAAGCAGATAGAAATGTTTCAAATTGTCTATGTTTGTATATTGTTCTAAAATTGCCGTTACAAAGATGGACAATTTTTATAAGATCTTTCTCATTTCTTACCATTAACTGATAAATTTTATTGGTTTTATGATGATAAATTTTTCCAAATTGGAAATAATTTTGAATCATTTTTAAAGTGGCATATTCTTTTTGGTATATCTGGAATGAAACATGTCCGTTTTTATGCCTATGAAAATGACCATCTCCTTCAACGAAACCTATGAGCCAATCATGCCACTCTAAAGTGGACGATGTGTGTTTAAAAGCTTTTTTCATTGTGTCAATATATTTCAAAATAAATGTTGGAATAAAATGGGGTCACCTCCACCTGCTGGATCAAAAAAGGTAGTATTAAAGTTGCGATCAGTCAACAGCATTGTTATAGCTCCTGCTAGTACTGGTAGAGATAAAAGTAATAAAAATGCTGTGATTAATACTGACCAAACAAATAATGGTAACCTATGCATTGTCATTCCGGGTCCTCGCATGTTTAAGATAGTCGTTATGAAATTGAGTGCCCCTAAAATACTACTTGCTCCAGAAACATGTAAGCTAAAAATAGCAAGGTCTACTGAAGCACCGGAGTGACTAGCTATACTAGATAGTGGTGGATAAACTGTCCAACCTGTTCCTGCACCGATCTCTACAAGCGCTGAACTTAGAAGTAATAATAAAGAAGGTGGTAACAACCAAAAACTAATATTATTTAATCTCGGGAAAGCCATATCTGGGGCGCCAATCATAATGGGTACAAACCAGTTACCATATCCTCCGATAAGGGCAGGCATTACCATAAAAAAAATCATTAAAAATGCATGGGCAGTAATGATTAGTAGGGGTCAGTACTTTTGCAACCTCATCGGCCTCAAAATCTGCCCTCAGAACCGTACGTGATCGTTTCCAATCATACGGCTCGCCACAGAAAGAGCACAATCTATCTAAATTTACACATCCTATCCAAATCCTCCTTATTCAGGTATCCTTTATGATAGTCTTGGTGGTGTTTTGAACAAAGGGGAATTTGCTTTCTTAGAAATGACCCTACGTATTCACTGTAACTTAGGTCCGCGTTTTTTATTTTCGTACGGATATTCTTAATTCCTTTGATATGGTGCATTTCTACTGGGCCATCACCGCATAAGGCACATACTTTATATAGACCACTTTTGGTAAGTTTGTTGGTCCATATTATGTCAATGAGTTTATCGGGAGACTCTAATTTCTCAGAGATTTTGTATTCATGGGTCGTTTTTAAACTTGTAGGGCGGATCAGCTTTTTCTCAGTTATCGGATCTTGAAGTTTTTTCCCGAATTTTCGGAAAGTAGCTCTGGCCGTTTTAAGTTTAAATTTTAACGCTAGTGTCAAGGCGCAGCTCATGATCAAGAAATAAAGCACTTTGTGAAGTTGTCCTCGGTTACCGGCAAAACTATAATAGTTTAATATACCTACGATCTTTTGGTTATAGAAGGCAAGGATATCCGCATGATCCATGCAGACCAGGTTTCTTCGTCCAGTCGGCGCATAAGTACCAGAGCCTTGACGTTGTTTCACGAACTTGGCTGTTTTTAATTTCTCTATCAATTTTTTGATGGGTGCCATGATACGTAAGCGTTGATTGACTCTTTGTTTACCTCCTTTCTTTTTCCCCTTGTATCTTACGTGCTTCATGATTTTTGCGTTACTCCTGACGCTTTGAATGTTCGCACCTAGGAAGTGTATGCCTTTCTTTAAAGAAGTGATTTTTGTTTTTTCAAGACTTAGTTTGAGACCTAATTTTTCCAGGAATTTCCCTATACGCGCTTTAATTAGATTGGCTTCTTGGACACTGCAACTTATTAAGATAACAAAGTCGTCCGCGTATCTTACGTAGGTCATTCTTTTGTAATTAGGATCTAACGGGTCTTTACTTGGAATAGACCTCAGTAGGTTTCTACGTTCTCCATGTGGTAGTTGTGTATTTCTATAAATGCGTCTAAATTCAGGGTTGGTTCTCCTGTTTTTCCCTTTTTCCCATAATTTTTTCATAGCGGTAATGTATCGATCAAGTTCGTGTAGGACTATATTACTTAACGTAGGGCTAACAACGGATCCTTGTGGTGTTCCAATGTTAGGTTTTCTTATTCTCCCATTCTCCACATATCCAGCTCGTAGTGATTTCAGAAGTAATGTATGAGTTTTCATACATTTGATTTGTCGTCGTATGAGGTTCGTTATAGTATTATGAGGGATAGTATCGAAACATTTCTCGATATCTCCTTCAATGACCCATGGGAAATGGGCTCCTTTTCTATACAGTTCCTTTAGGGCGCTATGCGTTCCTTTTTGAGGACGAAACCCATGACTGGAGTTTTTAAATTTAGGTTCGTATATATACTCAAGGACCACTTGTAAGGCCTTTTGTACTATTTTTTCTCTAGGGTTTCCAACACCTAATGGTCTTGTTGTCTTTTTCCCTGGTTTGGGAATTTGTACCCGACGAGAGGGTTTAAAATTAAATTTTCCAGTTTTTAATTCTTCTGATAGATTCTCTAGCCATTTTAGTGTTAGTCCATCAAGTGTTTCCTTGTTGGTTCCTGGGGTCATACTACCCTTGGACCGTTTTATTTTTTCGTAGCACAGTATGAGTAGTTCTTGATCAGCTATGATTTTAATCAGACCATTATATTGGTCTTTCTGTTCAATTTTATATAGAATGAAAAGGCGTCTTACAAGCGTACTGATTTGGGACTCCCATTCAGAGACCCGAGTTTGAGACCTCTTGTCTTTCTGCTGTGACCCTTCAGAGAACTGGCGCGTTAGCCGTTTATCTCCTAATACGATCACTCCGTGGCCTAAACCCGAGGGTTTAGGTTCCATCCCTAACTTTATAGGTACTAAATATATTTTATGTCCTGTTCCTTTAGGTCCTAGCGAGTATTTAATTTTTATCATTTGATGTATTTTTCTTTGTATTAAGATGCCGTATTCGACTTGATGACCTTCTTCAGTACAATGTAACTGAATTAGACCGAATATATGCGGTTTTTTTTTTTTCCATCAGACCGCACAAGCTACTTGGGGCTCAGCTGACTCGTATCTAGTTTGTTATCCTAACCATGGGAACGTCCCTCTAATCAATCCCTATGATGGATGGTTATCACGTTTGATTATTTGTCCCGGCTGCTCCCGAACCGAATGCTCCTTACGGAGTAGGCTCTGCCGGCAGGGTTCTTACTAGATTTCTTTTAATATGTATCTCATCAAGGAGTAAGGCTTTACTCGGACTTGTAAAGCGATTTAGTCCTACTGTTTAGGCGCACCATTGTATAGTTGGTGATTTCCTGCTAATACTTGGTTACCTGGATGAGCTAATTCCATACGAATAAGCAATGAAAAACAAGTACCAAGAACACCAGAAAAAGCTCCAAAAATAAGATAAAGAGTTCCTATATCTTTATGGTTGGTTGAAAATAACCAACGTTGAGCAAAATGAGTCATTATGGGTAAATAACCAGCAAATCTTTTTAACGAAAAAGCAAACCTACATATTTTTTTCTATTTTTTAACCAATAGAATTTATCATAAAATATCATGTTTATTTTCTAATGAAGATCATGATATTTCACCCTTTTTTATTGAATGAAATATCATGATCTTAAATGAGTTTTGACATTTGTAAAAGTATGTAAAAACCAAGTACAGTATTTAAGTTTAGGACTTAAAAATGTGTATAATCTACTACAGGCCTCCCCACCAGTAAATCGATACAAATAAAAAAAGCCAAACAACGTCCACAAAATGCCAATACCAAGCGGCAGCCTCAAAACCAAAATGGTGTTTACTAGTAAAATGATTATTCATTTGACGAATGAGGCAAACGATTAGAAAAATCGTCCCTACAAAAACGTGAAATCCGTGAAAACCTGTAGCTAAAAAAAAAGTGGACCCGTAAATTCCGTCAGAGATAGTAAACGGGGCTTGAAAATACTCAATGACTTGGAAACCTGTAAACAAGATTGCTAAAACAATTGTAAGAAATAATCCTTGAACTGCTTGGTCTTTATATGCTAAAATTATGGCATGGTGTGCCCAAGTAACAGCAGCTCCTGATGATAATAAAATAACAGTATTTAAGAAAGGAATTTTCCAAGGATCTAACACTTGTATTCCTTTCGGTGGCCATACCGCTCCAATTTCTATTGTTGGAGCTAAGCTTGAATGAAAGAAAGCCCAAAAAAAAGCAACAAAAAACATGATTTCTGAAACTATGAATAGGATAACTCCATAGCGTAAACCTAATTGAACTTTATGGGTGTGATGGCCTTCAAAAGTAGCTTCTCTAATAATATCTCTCCACCAAACAAACATAGAATAAAGAATCATCGCAAATCCGAAAGAAAGCATTAAACCTCCACCAGCATAGGCGTGCATATATAAAACTCCTCCAGTTGTTGTTAAAAAAGCAGCAAACGAAGAAAAAATAGGCCACGGACTTGGATCCACCAAATGAAAAGGATGTTGTTGTTTCATACTTATATGCTTTTATAGTTAAAGATAAAAAAATATGACAAATTTTTGTGATCTAATTTATACTTACCGGGTATGTAAATACGAATTGGTTTCTCAGTAAAATGAAATCAATTTGGAATAATTGTATCGGACCAAATTTGATTTTACTTCGTATTAAAATTTTTTAGTTTTTTTGGTATTAGTGCAAGTAAATGGCATCATGGAAGTAAATACAAGTTAAAATTGTAAACACGTAAGCTTGTAGAAAAGCTACAGCTAATTCTAATCCAGTTAAAGCAAAAACAACTAAAAACGGGATGCTTGAGGCAATAGTTAATAGACCACCGGCTGATAGCATTGTCCAAGCGAATCCACTTAAAATTTTGACCAATGTATGTCCTGCCATCATATTAGCAAAAAGTCGAACACCTAAACTTACTCCACGGAAACAGTACGATACTAATTCTAAGACAACCAATAAGGGGGCTAATGCCAAAGGGGCTCCTTTTGGTAATAAAAAACTAAAAAAATGCAATCCGTGTGTCTGAAATCCTATAATAGTAATACCTAAAAATAAAGATAATGACATACTGAATGTAACTATCAAATGGCTTGTCGCGGTAAAGCTATACGGGATCATTCCAATTAGATTTGTAAATAAGATAAAGGTAAAAATAGTAAAAACAAAAGCAAAATATTTCTTTCCTTCGGGGCCTATCTGCTCATTAACTAAATTCATTACAAATTCATATATCATTTCAACTAACGTCTGCCAACGTGTAGGAATAAGTAAACCACCATCGATAGTCACCATGTAAAACAGTAAAAAAATGATGAATGTTGTTAACATTAAAAAAAAAGAAGAGTTTGTAAAAGATAAGTAAAAGTTGCCAATTTTAATTGGGATTAAAGAAATTATTTGAAATTGCTCTAAAGGGGAAAATATCATTATATGAGCTCTTTTCTAACTCCCCAAGCCGGATTTGAACCGACGACCAGATGGTTAACAGCCATCTGCTCTACCACTGAGCTATTGAGGAAAAATAAATGAATATATTGTTTTATATCTTTGCGAGTATCGCAGTAATTGCTGGAATAATGGTTATCCAGTCTCGAAATCCTGTTCATTCAGTGTTATTTTTAATTTTAGTTTTTTTTAATGTAGCAGCTTTACTTATTTTATTGGGCTTAGACTTTTTTGCTATGGTTTTATTGGTCGTTTACGTAGGAGCTATTGCTGTTCTTTTTTTATTTGTAGTAATGATGTTAAATATTAAACTTGCAGAAATTAACGAACAAAAATTACGCTATTTACCTATTGGAGGACTTATTGGTCTTCTATTTCTTTTTGAAATGTTTGTTATAATTGATAACGATGTTTGTTTTTATGATTGGGGTCGTTTACCATTTGTAGAATGGTCTTCATTAGTTAATAACAGTACAAATATAGAAGCTGTTGGCCAGCTTGTATATACATATTTTTTTCATGATTTTCTTTTAGCAAGTGTTATACTATTAGTGGCGATGATTGGTGCAATTGTTTTAACTATGCATAGGGGAGCTAACATTAAAGCCCAATATATTTTTGAACAAAACACTCGAGATTTTCAAAAAACTGTAGTTAAGAAAAGGTTTTAAATAAAAAAATTGGGATAAACTAAGACATTCATTTGTGATGGACTAAGTAGCTTCATTTATAAAATAATACAGGTTTATTTATGTAAAAACGTTAGTTTTTAAATAAAGACTAAAAGTTTTTGATAAAAGCGCATAAACAAAAATATTAAAATAAAGAATACTAAAGTGAATTTCCTTTTAGATTCAAAGACACCACTATTTTTCTCAAAAAAGCCTATTTTCATGGATGCTCCTGAGCCATGGCAAATAGGGTTTCAAGACCCCGCTACCCCTATAATGCAAGGTATTATTGATTTACACCATGATATTAGTTTTTTTCTTCTAAGTATTGTTGTTTTCGTTGGATGGATGCTGGGAAGGACTTTATGGCATTTTAATTCATCGACAAATCCAACCCCATCAAAAATTATCCACGGAACAACAATTGAAATTGCTTGGACTATTACCCCAAGTTTAATTTTAGTTTTTATTGCTGTTCCTTCGTTTGCTCTTTTATATTCGATGGATGAGGTTGTAGACCCTGCTATTACTTTAAAAGCTATTGGCCACCAATGGTATTGGAGTTATGAATACTCGGACTATAACTCAGAGGACGAAACTTTAATTAATTTTGATAGTTATATGATTCCTGAAGACGATTTAGAAGTAGGACAATTACGTCTTTTAGAAGTAGATAACAGAGTAGTTGTACCAGTAAAAACCCATATTCGCGTATTAATCACAGGAGCTGACGTGTTACATAGTTGGGCAGTGCCATCTTTAGGAATCAAATGTGATGCTGTTCCGGGCCGATTAAATCAAGTTCACATATTTCTAAAACGCGAAGGTGTCTTTTATGGGCAATGTAGTGAGCTTTGCGGAGCCAACCATGCGTTTATGCCCATTGTTGTGGAAGGTGTTAACTTAGAAAATTATATGAATTGGGTAGCTAATAAAATTGCTGAAGCTTAAAATTTTTTGGTAGGAAAGATTGATTGATCCGTCTTTTTCTTTCCTACCTCAATATTTTCTGTTATCTTTTGCTTGACTTTGCAAATATTTGATGACTATTTATAAAATAGAATAGACGAAATATCCATTTTGAAGTTAAATAACCTATTAAGCAAACATATTAAAAAAAAAGACAAAAAATAAAATTATGGGACAAAAAGTACATCCAATTACAGTCAGACTACAAAACAATCGAACTTTTGATGCGGGATGGTTTAATGACAATTTCGCAGAAGCATTTAAAAAAGAGTTCTTGTTACGCAGAGCAATCACTTCTTTTTTCGGTATTTTATCACAGACAATATCCGGCACAACAATTCATCTCGGACGAATTTATTTCCAACAAGGTTATATGAAAAACATAATAACACTATTTATCTATAAAGAAGATAACGTGAAAGAGTCCAAAAATCGATATAAAGTTCAAAAACCTGGCAAATTAAAAAGAAAGACAAGTTTTAATTATTCAAAACGAAATTTTAGGAATTCTACAGATTTACAACCAAGTAATAATCATTCGTTTTTTGGAAAAGATATTATAATCAATGGAGAGCTTAATAAAAGTTATTTAAGTTTTAAAACAGAGAAATCTTCTATTTTTTCATTATTACAGAAAAATCTTGTAACATTAATATCAAAAAAACAATTTAATAAATTGTTTTTTTTTTATCAACCCAATCATAAGTCAATAAAAGAAGTTCTAGTAAATGCGTCTACTAGAAGAGATAAAAAAATATTTAACGAACTGGTTTTCCGAATGATTTATTTTTGTATGTTAGAGACCGTTTCTTCTATAAAAGATAAACAAATAAAAATAGAATCAACACTTTTGAGAAAGTTAGACTGGAATCGCTTTGAAAATAAAGGTCATTTACAAGCTTCTAAAGAAAGTTTTACGAAAAAAGTTTTTATAGAGAATCAAAAAGCGCATAAACTTTTAATAGAACTTGAGAATTCATTATCTAGTTTATCTAATGAAAATATTCATATAAGGCCGATATTTTCTACTAAAAGCACCTTTAGTGCTAGTTTTCTGGCGGATAAAATAATTTCTATATTTGAAAAAAATCAAAAAAAAAAAAAAACCCCATATAAGGCGATAAAAAGATTTTTAAATAAGAGTCCTTCTAAATGTTTAGGTTTTCGTGTTTTATGCTCAGGTCGATTAGGTGGTGTGGAAATGGCTAAAAAATTTTCGATAAAAAAAGGACAAACATCACTAAATGTTTTTTCACAAAAAATGGATTTTAGTTATCGTAAAGCCCTTACTAAATATGGAATAATAGGAATAAAGGTGTGGATTAGTTTTAAATAATTTCTATTTATAGAAAAAAAACAGTAAAATTTTATTAGTTTTACTGTTTTGGTACATCATTTTTAAGACACTGATCATTAAAAAGTTTGTTTTCAAAAAGAGAAACGGATTTATTTTACCATAACTACATAGAATTCGTTAAGTTAAGTGTCAAAATATTTTTGTTTAAAATAAAGTTTAAAATAAAAGGCACATAAAAATAAAAAAGTGCCTAAAATGGTTAGTGTTTTTGATCAGATTCCAAATTGGATTTTATTTACTGTAAAACGAAACGATGAAATCATACTTTACGTTCATCGTGATGATTTAAAAAAAGTATTAATATTTTTAAAAGACCATTTAACGATTCGTTTAAAAGTTCTTATGGAGGCGTGTGGTGCCGATTACCCACATCGGACTAATAGATTTGAGGTTGTTTACCAACTTTTGAGCGTTGATTTCAATAAGCGCATATCTTTAAAAGTGGTAACAGATGAATTTACCCCTATAGATTCAGTAACCAATATTTATAGCTCGGCTGGTTGGTTTGAAAGAGAAATTTGGGATATGTACGGAATACATTTCCGAAACCACCCGGATTTAAGAAGGATTTTAACAGATTACGGTTTTGAGGGTCACCCATTACGAAAAGATTATCCGTTAACGGGTTATTCGGAAGTACGTTATGATGATACACAAAAGCGAGTAATTACAGAACCATTAGAATTAAATCAAGAGTTCCGCTATTTTGATTTTTCGAGTCCCTGGATTTCTAAGGATTAAAAAAATTTTGATATTATATAAAACAAAACTTCACTATGACTATTGAACAAAAAAAAGTCAAAAACTTTACTTTAAATTTTGGACCTCAACATCCTGCCGCTCATGGGGTGTTAAGGCTAGTTTTAGAAATGAATGGAGAGGTAGTAGATCGTGCCGATCCGCATATTGGGTTATTGCATCGAGGTACTGAAAAACTTATTGAATACAAAACATATCTTCAAGCATTACCTTATTTTGATAGGTTAGATTATGTTTCAATGATGTGCCAAGAACAAGCGTACTCATTAGCAGTTGAAAAGCTTTTAAATTGCTCTGTTCCTTTAAGAGCGCAATATATTCGTGTTCTTTTTGGTGAAATTACGCGTATTCTTAATCATTTGTTAGCATTAACATGTCATGCTATGGACGTTGGAGCTTTAACTCCTTTTCTTTGGGCCTTTGAAGAGCGAGAAAAATTAATGGAATTCTATGAAAGAGTATCTGGCGCTCGTATGCATGCAGCATATGTTAGACCTGGTGGGGTTTCTTTAGATATACCGTTAGGTCTTTCTGAAGATATTTATTATTTTGCTCAAAATTTCGCATCTCGTATTGATGAGATGGAAGAGATGTTAACGAATAACCGTATTTGGAAACAAAGGCTTGTAGATGTTGGAGTTGTTACTGCTGAAGAAGCACTTAACTGGGGATTCAGTGGTGTCATGCTTCGGGGTTCTGGGGTTGCTTGGGATTTAAGAAAAACTCAACCTTACGACGGATATAATAAATTTCATTTTGATGTACCAGTAGGAACACGAGGTGACTGTTATGATAGATATTTAATTCGAGTAGAAGAAATGCGACAGTCGATTTCAATTATTATGCAGTGCCTAAATAATATACCTAACGGTCCGATAAAGGCAGATGATAAAAAAATAACCCCGCCATCAAGAGCGCATATGAAAAAATCAATGGAATCATTAATTCACCATTTTCAATTTTATACAGAAGGGTTCCCGGTTAAAAGCAATGAAACCTATACTTCTGTAGAAGCCCCAAAAGGGGAGTTTGGTGTGTACCTAGTTAGTGATGGTTCAAATAGACCTTATAGATGTAAAATTCGTGCACCTGGATTTGCTCATTTACAGGGGCTTAATTTAATGTCTAAAGGGCATATGTTGGCAGATGTTGTGACAATGATCGGAACACAAGATATTGTTTTCGGAGAAGTAGATCGTTAAGGTTAATGCGAAATTCTCGTTTATACATATACATGTTTGGACTGTTTAATAAACAAACAAATACAAGGGCAAGTTCAATTTAAAGTGAAATCTAGCAACAAGATTCAGAACTATTTGTATACAAAACGAGTCTTTTTTCAGGATACTAGAAAAGGCTTATAGTTTAATTGGTTAGAACGTCCCGCTCATAACGGTATTGTTGTAGGTTCAAGTCCTACTAAGCCTAAAAATAGAAGGTTTTTTTTATGGTTTTTCAAACAGTAAAATATCGTCAAGAAAATAAGAAAGTAAGAATTGCATTAAAAAAAGTATTTGGTATAGGTTCTCATTTTGCTAACCAAATTTGTGATACTGTAGGAATTAGTAATCAAAAAGTGAATCAATTAACCCCTCGGCATATTGATAAAATTTCATCAATACTTACTAACAGTTATTTTTTTAGTTCTGAGCTTAAGAAAATAATAAAAAATGATATTTACAGGTTACAAAAGATTCGTTCTTTTCGAGGAATGAAAAAAAGATAATATATAAAAATGTTAATAAATAAAGAAATGTTCACAGGAAAAATTCAAAAAAAAAGAGTTAAATATAAGAGTCTTCCTAAATTGAAACCTCAAAAACCTTCCGGTGTTGTATATATCCAGAGCACCAATAATAACACAATCGTAACTCTTACTGATTTAAGGGGTAATACTAAATATTGGGCGTCTGGAGGATCATGTGGTTTTAAAAAATCCCGAAGATCGAGTACTTATGCTGCCCAAGTAGTGGCTGAAACTGTAGCAAAGGAGGCTTTCACTTTAGGATTACGTATTGTAAAGGTCAAAATGAAAGGAACTCGCTATGGAAAACAACATGCTGTTAAAGGTTTATCTTTTTCAGGGTTAAAGATTATTAGCATTGAAGATGTCACCAGTATTGCCCATAATGGTTGTCGTTTGCCTAAACAAAGAAGAACTTAATTGGTTAGGTGGTACTAAATGAAGACTAAAAGGTTAAGAATTTTTAAATATAATCTCGAATTTTATCATGAATTTCAATTTTAAATGGAATGACTTTCATTTTTTAGTTTTATTATTTCTATTTTTTTCTTTGATTACATCAAACCATTTTTTAATCTTTAATGAAGAAACTGTTGTAGCTATATGTTTTATTTCATTTATTGCATTTAGTTTTCAATTCTTTGGGCAATCTGTCCAAGAATCTTTAGACGAACGAAATATTGCCATCAAAACAGAATTGAATCAAGCGCTTGTTCTTGAACAAAAATATTGTCAAGAAATAATGTATGAACATAAAGCACCAATTAAAAAAATGGGTGCTTTTATATTAATGGCTAAACATATCCTTTCAGCAAAACTACAATGGTACCGTCATTTTAGACAACAATCTTTAACTACCTTTTTTGAACAATCGCTGAAAAAATTGGTCGATACAAAATTAAATTTTCGTGTACGTCAAATGAATTTATCAAAAAAGGTTTTTGAAGAAAAATGGCTTCATTTAATGGCGTCAGAGTTTGAGGCATCTGTTTTATCAGAATTTCAAACAACCAATAACGAAAAGTTCCAAGAAGTTCTTTTTGCTCAGTCAATTGCTGCGGTTCAAAAAGAATTAAGCTATAAAAAATAATAGAAATATTTTGATTTTATGAATAAGTGATTTGTGATACAAAAATAAAAAATGAAAAATGAAAGAGACTAATTTTGTATTATCTAAAATGGACCAATTGATCAATTGGGCCAGAAAAGGGTCTTTATGGCCAATGACATTTGGGTTAGCATGTTGTGCTGTAGAGATGATGGTGCGATCGGTTCTGGATAATTAAGCTTTAGAAGCCTAAAAACCCAGGGTCAAATAAAAAGAAAATATTTGACTAACTACTTTGTTATGAGGTGAAATTCCTCCTAATTCGCCAAGGAATAGCCAAGACCCGTTGGTGACCCGATTATGACGGGGAGATTTAGCAAAAGGGTCTTGTAGATGGCATGGATACAATTCGGATGTCAGAAGAAGTACACAATAAAACTTCCAAAGGCTAGACACTTAAGCATGGGGGTTCAAACTACAGAAGGACAAACGCCTTAGATCATGACCGATAAAGAAGGTCAAACGCGCAATTCTATCGCTCATCATCGATAGGATCTTGGATAGTTTCCAATAGGAAACGCGCGTCCCGTGTAGTGTGCCGTCCTAACCCATCGTAACAATAACATAGTGGAACACGAGAAAACGAACTTGAATCCTCAATCAATTTGAGGTGGGATGTAACATAAACATTCTTACGTCATGGTCGTCATGGATTGTATCAAAAAGCCAAAGACTCATTGCCATCGATAGGTGATGAATATATGCTAACGTGATACAAGAGAATTCAAACCACAATTAAAAAGGAAACCACAAATGAAAATAAATTGGAGTGATATTGACTGGCCAAACGTAACTAAACGGGTCAAACGAACTCAAGGAAGAATTTTTAAACTTTCCCAAAACAACCGAAGAGAGCCCATGAGACTTTTACAACGAAGTCTCATACGCTCGCTGGACGCCAAACTATTGGCTGTCAAAAAGGTGACTATGGAAAACAAAGGAAAACACACACCCGGGGTAGATAGAAAAGTATATCTTGAACCAAATGAGAAATCCAAACTAGTTGCCAAACTCAAATTAGATGGAACCTGTGCCCCTATAAGAAGAGTATGGATACCTAAGCCTGGAAAAACTGAAAAAAGACCGCTTGGAATCCCCATCATAGCCGACAGAGCAAGACAAGCATTAGCTGTTATGGCTCTAGAACCCGAATGGGAGGCAAAATTTGACCCCAATTCATACGGCTTCAGACCAGGAAGATCCTGCCATGATGCGATTGAAGCCATCTTTAAAAATATCCACAATCCAGGGAAACCTCAATTTCAACCCAAATATGTGCTAGACGCCGACCTGGAAAAATGTTTCGACACTATCGACCACGAATATCTGTTAAGAAAATTAGACACTCTCCCTGAAATTCAAAATCAAATCAAAGAATGGCTCAAAGCAGGTGTCATCGAAGGTTTTCTAGAAAGTCAAAAATATAGCGAGATAGAACAGAATACCATGGGAACCCCACAAGGGGGCATTATATCCCCTCTATTATCTAATATTGCCTTAGATGGTCTAGAAAAACATCTAAAAGACTGGATAGTGAATCAACTAGTCCCCGGAATAAAACCCAAAGATGGAAAAATAGCCAAGGCCAAATCTTTATCGATAATACAATATGCAGATGATTTCGTTGTGATGCATAAGGATTTGAATACTTTGGAAAAAGCCAAAAAAGAAATCTCTAAATGGCTAGAAGAGACATCCAAGCTTACCTTTAATGAAAATAAAACTAAAATAACAAGGGTAACTAATGGGTTCCAATTTCTTGGTTTTAGTCTAATACTTATCAAAAGACAGAAATACAGAACTAAGATCTACGCGTCCAAAGAATCTCAAGCCAGGATTGTTCAAAAAATTGGGGATGTTTGTAGAAAAAACCGAGCTATCTCAAGCTATCAGCTAATCCAACGGCTGAGACCTATAATTGTAGGCTGGGGAAACTACCATAAATATGCTGAATGCCAGGAGGTATTCAAATCCATAGACCACAAAATCTTTAATATTCTGAGATCTTGGGTTTTCAGACGCGCTAGAAAAAACAGAGGGAGAATCGAAACAAAAGAAAAATACTTTCCTAAGGATCAAAGCTATGAATTCGAAGGAAGGAAATACAAGGATCAGTGGGTTTTAACAGGCCAACAACTTGAAAAAAATGGGAAAAAACTCCATAATTTCCTGCCAAAATTAGCATGGATCAAATCGTCCAAACACATTAAAGTTAAAGGAGAGGCTTCCCCGTATGACGGGAATCATATCTATTGGGGAACACGATTAGAAAAATACTACGCATTTAATAGACGCCAGTCGCACCTACTAAAGTTGCAAGAAAAAAAATGTCGAATGTGCCAAATGCCGTTTGTTATAGGAGATGTTATCGAAGTGGACCATATAAAACCTCGCTTGTTAGGGGGATCAGATAAATATGAAAATCTCCAATTATTACACAAACATTGCCATATAAAAAAGACAAAACAGGATTCACTAGAATAAACTTGTCTTGTCTGTCATTAATAGGAGTGTCTGTCTGTTTGTCTGTTTGTCTGTGTGTGTGTGTGTGTGTGTGTGTCTACTTTGCTATAATGTGTTCTTGAATTCTCAGGAGCCGGATGAGGGGAAACTTTCACGTCCGGATCTGTCGATGAGGTTTCGGAGAAAACTCCGGCCTTAATTTAACCATTGTGGGGCTGCTAGATACGATTTAGATAGGTTCGGGATTATTTTTCGTCCTAGCCCTCGCCAATCAGATGTAATGATTGTTGCTGGTACTTTAACTAATAAAATGGCGCCCGCTTTACGTAAAGTTTATGATCAAATGCCTGAACCGCGTTGGGTTATATCTATGGGAAGTTGTGCTAATGGTGGTGGTTATTATCATTACTCGTATTCTGTTGTAAGAGGTTGTGATCGAATAGTTCCTGTGGATATATATGTTCCAGGTTGTCCTCCAACTGCAGAAGCCTTATTATTTGGTTTACTTCAGCTTCAAAAAAAAATTAAACGTTCAAAAAAAACTTTACTATTTTTTAAAAGATAAATATAAAAAGTCTACGCTTAGTTTATAGAATCTATAAATTAAGCGTAAGGTTTTAAATAAAGTAATTAAGATACTCACATGTTAAGTCCAAAAAAAACAAAATATCAAAAATATCAAAAAGGAAAAGTTAAAAATATAAAAAAAAATACTCAAAAACTATCGTTTGGTAAATATGGTATAAAATCAGCTAGCAGTTGGCGACTCTCGGCTCGTACAATAGAAGCCATCAGAAGGGTTATCAGTCGAAAACTTAAACGAACGGGGAAAACTTGGATTCGCGTTTTCCCAGATATACCAGTTACTAAGAAACCTGCAGAAGTTCGTATGGGAAAAGGAAAAGGTAGTATTCATTTTTGGGTTGTTAGAATTTGTAAAGGACAAATTCTTTTCGAGATAGACGGAGTAACTGAAAAACAAGCCTATAATGCTTTTTCTTTAATTCGAGAAAAAATACCTTTTCCTATTAACTTTATCTCTTTTGATTAAACCTTAAAAAGATAGATATAAAAAAGAATCAAATAAAATGACTAATTTTGCAACTATTTTTAATAATTATTATCAAAAAATTATTTGTGAAGACTTAATTCTAAAAGAAAACTTAAAAAATATTAGCAAAATTCAAAAACTAAAAGCAATCACTTTGAGTAATTCTTCAAGAACAATAGTCAAAAATATCAATTTTTCTATACCTATATTAGCGGCATTTGAATTATTTTGTGGCCAAAAGGCAAAGATAACAAAAGCTAAAAAATCCATTTCAGGCTTCTCAATCAGAGAAAATCAAATAATTGGATCTAAAATCACTCTAAGGGGGCAGTCTTTATTGACCTTTTTAGAAAAGCTCATATTTGTTTTACTTCCTCGTTGCAATTCTTTAGAATCGGCGTCTATTCTTAAATCTAGTTTTAATTATGGAGTTTACCAAGTTCTTTTGTTTCCTGAACTGGAAAACCATTACGGTTTTTTTGAATTCTTTAAGGGGTTTAATATTCACATTACTACGTCTTGCAATTCTACTAAATCTTGTAGATTGCTAATGACAGCCTTTAAAATCCCTCACTTAAAATGAGCAACTAGCAAGTAAAACGTGTGTCTGTCAATAACTTATTTTTTTAGAGAATTTTAAATGATTTTAAATGATGTTATTGAAAGTTGGTCCTTCTTTTTCATATATGGTGATTGAATAAGGCTAGGAAAAACTAGTGTAGTAAAATTTATTTCACTCGCTGGACGGTTTAGTTGCGTTAAACCTAGTTTAATGTAGCCTTAACAATCATCTTTTTAAGCATTTATGAAAAGGAAATTTTTAATCCATAGAACAGCAGCGGATCTGGCTTAATGGTAAAGCATTACGTTGCCAATGTAAGGATTAGGGGTTCGAGTCCCCTGTTCCGCTTTCTTCTTAAAAACAAACATATGTTTGTTTTTAAGTTTTTAACAATTGAACTGAACTCAGTTGGTGAAAAAATGCATTTTTTTTCGAGATAGCTAAAAAAAAGGTTTACCTAATAATCACGAAAGGGGAGGTGGCCGAGTGGTTTAAAGCGCTAGACTGTAAATCTAGTGATTATTGTCGTCGTAAGTTCGAATCTTACCCGCCCCAAAAAGTCCCACTTATAATATTTTCAAAATTATAAACTTAAAAAAATCTACAAGTAAAAAGGTTTATAAAATTAAAAAGGTACAAATTGAACATGGATTATCTATTAATTTTCGTTTTACTTTTTCCTCTATTTTCAGCATTTCTTTTACTTTTTTTCCCTGATCAAAGTAAAAAACATCAACTTCTTATTAAAAATTTTGCTTTACAATCTTCACTTATTAATTTTATAGCTTCACTTTTTCTTTGGGTTGGTTTTGATTCATCCACTGCTAAATTCCAATATATGTCGGCTTTTAATTGGTTTTCAAGTTTAGCTTCTCAGAATGAGCCTATTTATGGAAGTTCTTTCGTTATAGGAATTGATGGTATTTCCTTATTTTTTGTAATATTAGCTACATTCCTCACACCAGTTTGCATTTTCGTAGGTTGGTCGTCTATTCAACGATATGTAAAGGAATATTGTATTGCTTTCTTAGTGTTAGAGACGTTTATGATCGCCGTTTTTTGTACACTTGATTTACTTTTATTTTACGTTTTTTTTGAAAGCGTATTAATTCCAATGTTTATAATTATTGGAGTGTGGGGTTCTCGTGAACGAAAAATCAGAGCAGCTTATCAGTTTTTTCTATATACACTTTTTGGGTCAGTATTAATGCTATTAGCTATTCTTTTCATTTTCTTTCAAGCAGGAACAACCGATTTAACAATACTTCTAACTACAGATTTTTCTGAGAAACGTCAATTATTACTATTTTTAGCTTTTTTTGCATCTTTTGCTGTTAAAGTTCCTATGGTTCCAGTACATATATGGTTACCAGAAGCGCATGTAGAAGCACCAACAGCTGGTTCTGTTATTTTAGCAGGAATCTTACTAAAATTAGGAACATATGGTTTCTTGCGTTTTTCTATTCCTATGTTTCCGCAAGCTTCGCTTTATTTTGCTCCACTTATTTATGCAATGTCATTAATAGCTATAGTTTATACCTCATTAACGACATTAAGACAAGTTGATTTAAAAAAAATTATTGCTTATTCATCAGTGGCTCATATGAATTTTGTAACTATAGGTTTATTTAGTTTAAATGCCCAAGGAATCGAAGGTAGCATCTTACTAATGTTAAGTCACGGTTTAGTTTCACCGGCTTTATTCTTATGTGTTGGAGCTTTATATGATCGCCATAAAACCCGTATCCTTAGATATTACGGCGGATGTGTACATGCTATGCCCATTTTTTCTGTTTTATTCTTATTCTTTACAATGGCAAATATTAGTTTACCAGGAACTAGTAGTTTTGTAGGAGAATTCTTAATATTGGTAGGTGTTTTTCAAAGTAACTCTTTTGTAGCTATTGTTGCTGCCACGGGTATGGTGTTAGGAGCAGCATATGCTTTATGGCTTTATAATCGAGTGGTTTTTGGTCATTTTAAAGCTCCGTATATTTCTTATTATACTGATCTAAATAGACGGGAATTTGTTATGTTTTTTCCTTTTATTCTAGGGATTTTATGGATGGGAATAACTCCAAATGTTTTTTTAGATCCAATTCATTGTTCGGTAGCGAACCTTATTCAATAAAAGATGTTGAGGTTATATATTTTTATAACCTCAACATCTTTTATTGAATAAGGTACAAAAAAAATGAAAATAATTCGAATACTTCAATTTATTGAGGGCATATAGCTCAGTTGGTAGAGCACCCGGCTTTTAACCGGATTGTCGTAGGTTCAAATCCTACTGTGCCTAAAACAGTTATATAGAACAAAAGGGGGTGGATGGCTGAGCGGCTGAAAGCATTAGTTTTGAAAACTAACGGTAATCTATATTACTCGTGGGTTCGAATCCTACTCTACCCGTAAACCTAAAACGATATAATAAGCATTTATCCAATTTACATTCAAAAAAAAGTAGATGCTAAAGCGTCTATCATAAAAAAAGAAAATCTCCATGGCAAAATATAAAAACAAACTTACTTACAATAGAATAAAAAATATATTTTCATCTTGCCAGTTGGTACTTATTGGTCAATACGATAGTAATCAAGTCAATTTATGGAGAGAATTCAAAAAACTCAATTCTTTTTATATACCTAAAAATAGTCTTTGTAAAATAGTAATAAACCATCTAATGCGTGACCAATTAATACCAAAAACATACATATTAGAACAAGGCTTATTCCAAGGACCTATTTTTATTCTATGCGCCGACACACTTGAACTTGAAAACAAATCTTTATTCAAAGCACTAGTCAAACTTAAAAACGCAGGAATTCCGATTTATGGAGGATTTTTAGACCAGAAACTTTTAAATTTTGAAGATATCAAAGAAATCACTTTTTTACTGAAAAATGATTTTGTTAACCAAAAACCTTATAGTAAACTTAAAGGAAATATAGCCTTTTTGGGTTATTTCTTCTTAAATATCAATTATAAGTTATTTGAGCAATTTGATTGCTATAAAAACCGCCCATAATTTCTTTTCTTGTAAAATCATTATCCAATAAATATCAATCACAAATAAAATAAACTAAAAAAATAAAATATGACACGTTCCATTTGGAAAGGGCCGTTTGTTGGCTCATTTTTTTTTCGAGCAAAATATAAAGAAAAATTAACTAATTCAAAAGAAAAGCCTATTATGGTTTATTCACGAAGTTCTTCCATTCTACCACAGTTTGTGGGAGGAAAGTTTGCTGTTCATAATGGAAAGCAATTTATTTTCATTTCAGTAACTGAAGATATGGTCGGAGAAAAATTTGGTGAGTTCGCATTTACAAAAAAAAGAACTATTCATAAAAAGAAATTAAAGAAATAATCTAACTCATTTTTTTGGTATTAAATTGGAAATAAAAAAATTATAAACTCTTTTTTTATTTCGCAGGGTATAGCACAGTCTGGTAGCGCGTCTGTTTTGGGAACAGAAGGTCATAGGTTCAAATCCTGTTACCCTGATTAATAACAGTTAAACAAGCAAATAAGCAAGCGGATATGATGAAACTGGTAGACATGTCAGGTTTAGGTTCTGATGATTATATCGTGGGGGTTCAAATCCCTCTATCCGCATAAAACAAATATGAAAAATAAGTTGAAAAATAAATCGGAAAAAATGCTGAAAAAAAAAAATGAAAGTCTTATTATTGATGGACCATTAGGCCAAACAACATTGAGCCTAAAAAAAAACGATCCTTATGGTTTTTATGCCGTATGTGTTAACGATAATTGCGTTCCAAATTGGACAAATACTAAAGTTTTTGAAAAACCTAGTTATTGGTCAATTACTACCAAAGAAAAAAATGTTCAGAAATTCCTATCTAATCCTATCTTAAATAAAATTGAGAATAAAAAAGAACAAACCAAAACTTCTAAACAAAAAAACCAAAATTTGCCTTCTATTTTTTCGCAAAAAGTCCAAGGAATTTCTCGAGGTTTTTTTCTATATCTAAAAATAGTTGGAATCGGATATAGGGTATTTCTAAACGATAACATATTAACCTTAAAACTAGGATTTAGTCATCTTTATAAAGTGAAGATTCCAAACAGTGTAAAAATCTTTTTACCGGAAGCTACATTATTATGCTTGTATGGAATAGATAAAAACCAGGTAAGTCAAATAGCAGCCCAAATAACACAGGTAAAAAAACCATCACCTTATAAAGGAAAAGGAATTCGAATTTTAGATAGCCAAGTTCGGTTAAAAACTGGGAAGAAAAAATCATAAAAATTTGTAGTAAATAAGAATAGGGGCATTTAAACTAAAAAAATTAGTTCAATTTTAAAATGCCTCATTCCATTATTTAATATAACTTAGATCAGAACTAACCTTCGGGCTTCTAAGTTTTTTAAAAAATATAATTTAGTTTAAAAGAGTATTCTAATTCTTATAGTTAAGAATTAGAATACTCTTTTAAACTAAATTATATTGACTAACACGATACTAGAGAGAATCACAAAATAAATTCGTTGATCCAGTAAAAAATCAATTTGAGACCAAATCCCTACAACAGTAACAAATAGGGTTAACCCTATTAGCATTAATAAAGCGTAATGGTAAACAAAACCACTTTGAAATTTTCGTGATTCAGTAACTAAACTTGTAAATGTTTTTATAATTCCGGTTGGACCAACAACTTCTAGTAAACCTTTATCAAAACTTTTGAACGAAATCTCATATCCAAAATCAAAAAACTTTTTAGAGATAAAATCATGATATACTTTATCAAAAAGCCAACGCTGGTTTAAAAAGATATATAAAGATCGAAACTGTTTTAATCCTGGCAACGGTACAGCAGATCCTGAACTTCCTAATTGCGCAACATTGATTAAATAAGCAACCACTGCTCCAGAGAATGTCAAAATGAGAGGTAGATTTCTGTGCAATTGGGGAATAAATTCAGAAATACACGCGTATTGTGGGTGCTGCATTAAAGCATTCCCCCAAAAATCGGTACCCATTCCGACCATCATGTCTTTAGCGATATACCCAGCAAAAATACTTCCAAAAGCCAATACAACTAAAGGAAATGCTAAGAGGAAAGAAGCTTCATGCGTATTTTTAACTGAAGTTCGATATGCATTTGTGGGTGCCAAAAATGTAAGAAAGAGTACCCTAAATGAATAATAAGAAGTCATAAAAACGCACGCTGAACCTAGCCAATAAGCGAAATTTCCACTAACAGTATATTTAGAGTAAGCCACTTCTAAAATAAGATCTTTAGAGTAAAATCCTGTTAAAAAAGGGAAGCCTACTAATGAAAGAGAGCCTATAAGCATCATAGAATAAGTTAGAGGCAAAAGCTGGGCCATTCCACCCATTTTTCGCATATCTTGTTCATCCGATAAAGCGTGGATAACAGAACCGGCACTCAAAAATAAAAGGGCTTTAAAAAAAGCATGATTCATCAAATGGAAAACCCCTACACTATAGTGAGAAATACCGCAAGCTAAAATCATATACCCTAATTGACTACACGTAGAATAAGCAATTACACGCTTTAGATCGTTTTGTACCAAACCTGTCGTAGCAGCAAAAAAAGTAGTCATAGCACCTGCAAAAGTAACGATTACAAGAGCATCTGGAGCATACTCAAACAGTGGAGAACAACGTGAAATCATGAAAACACCTGCAGTAACCATAGTTGCAGCGTGAATTAATGCTGATACTGGGGTAGGCCCTTCCATGGCGTCCGGCAACCAGGTGTGTAACCCTAATTGCGCTGATTTCCCAACAGCTCCAATAAAAAGTAAAACTCCAATAACTGTAAGGGCATGAAATGGATAGCCACCAATAAGTAATGTTTGGTCCTTAGCGTATGCAGCACAAGCAAAAACTGTTGTAAAATCTACAGTCTTAAATATACTAAAAATCCCCATAATTGCTAAAGCTAAACCGAAATCACCTACACGGTTAACTAACATTGCTTTAATTGCAGATTTATTGGCTTGTAATCTCGTAAACCAAAAATTTATTAATAAATACGACGCTAATCCAACACCTTCCCATCCTAAGAACATTTGAATAAAGTTGTCTCCAGTTACCAACATTAACATAAAAAATGTGAAAATAGACAGATAAGACATAAATCTTGGAATGTGGGGATCGCCAGCCATATAAGAAATAGAATAAACATGAACGAGTGTACTTATAGATGTGATTACAACCAGCATAACCACGGTTAAACTATCAAAAAGAAACCCCCATGACGCGTCAAACAGCTCACAATAAAACCACCCTCCACCATGAATATATACTGGACTTGCACATAAGGCTACTTCGTAAAAAGCGATAGTGGAGCATAAAAAACTAAATAATACACAACTTGTTGTCACTAAAGCAGCTCCTCGATATCCTAAAAATCTTCCACAACTGCCAGAAAAAAAACTACCTAACAATGGTAAAATAACGATTAATAAATACATAAATTGTTAACTTTTCTAAGATATTCTTAATTCAGAAAAAAATAAGAATAATTTGTTTATTACCCGATATTTCTTTGTTTAGTTCATAAAGTATAATATCTAAGTATATCTAGGTTTGTTTCTTTAAAGAAACAAACCTAGATATACTCAATGAGTTCAGTTCAGTAGACATTGTCTGTTTTTTTTTTTAAGATTTTAACCGTCTACGTATAAAATCTAAGCGAATTTTATCTTCGTAATACAAAATCTGAGGTGAAAATAAAAAAATAGCTGTTCTTAAAATATAATTAACCTCAAAATTTAACGGTCTAAATAAAAACCCTGGTTTTTTCTCACGATTTGATATTTGCTTGTTGATTTTATTACGAAGTAATTGTTGTCGTCTTCGTTTATGTGCTATTGGGTCTAAAAAACGCATTTTCTTTTGTGCCGATTTTTTAAGTATGGTAAAACCATTTCCAGGCCAAGGGCCCACGTTATTGATTTTTTTCATCTTTAAAACATCACCTGCTTTTAGTTGATAACTTGGAGAAAAAATAGGGACATTATTCATTAGTATTTTCCCATGGCCGATAAGTTGGCGCGCTTGTAAAACACTTTTACAAAATTTTATACGATATAAAGAAACATCTAAACGACGTTCAATAAGAAACAGTATGTTGCCTAATGGTTGACCTAAAAATTTATATGATTGACGACAATAACGTTTCAACCATCTAGTTGAAAAACTATTTTGGTAAAATGACATTAACCGTCTTTTTTCATTTAAATATGCTGAATACGAAAAAAATGCATTTTTTGGATCATATTTTTTTTCAGACTTTTTTTTTCTTTTTCTAATATTTAATAAAAACCTCATGTTTTTTTTCTACTTTTTTTACTTTTTTCTAATAAATTAATTAATAATAAACTAAATGACCATTTTTACTTTTTACATCCAAGAAATAAAATTTAGGCTTTTTTATACTTTTTTAAGCTTTACTTTTCTATTTTTTTCAAGTTGTTTTGAACTTCATCCCGTATTATATTACTTAACAAAACCTCTAAAAAATTTAAAAGTGATGTTAACCGATTTACCTGAAATGTATTTTACAATGTTTTGTTTATCCTGTTATATAAGTTTTTTTTTTGTTTTTCCTATTTTTTTATATAATATTTGGGCTTTTTTAGGTCCTTCACTAACAAAACACGAACGAAGAGAATTCAATTTCTTTTTTTTTATAAGCAGCTTCAATTCTATTTTAACTCACTGTATAGCATTGTGTTTATTTGTTCCTTTTGTTATTAATGTGTTTTTTATTGCCCCAATAGGCTCTTTTTTTATAGAAATAGAATGTTTTCCTAAATTATATCCTTATACTCAATTAGTCATGAAAATATTTTCAGGTTTATTTTGTTTATTCCAAATTCCAGCATTTCTATTTTTAGCATCCAAATTCCAGTTAGTTTCTAGCAAGTTTATAGCAGAAAATAGGAAAATAAGCTTTATTCTTATAACATTTACTAGTGCACTGGTTTCTCCGCCTGATGTTATCAGCCAGTTATACATAAGCATTTTAGGTTTTACTATATATGAATTAATGTTAATTTACATTCTCTTTAAGAAGTTTTCTTTTCATACTCTTTTTCTCTACAAACGTAAAAAAAAAAATTCTCATAATTTATCAATAATTTCTGCCCACCAAAGATAGATGGGCAGAAATAGTTTAAAGATTTACTCCCATTCTAGAGCACCTTTTTTCCATTCATAAATAAATCCGATAGTCAATATTATAAGAAAAACCATCATAGACCAAAAACCAAAAAAACCTATTTTATTTAATGTTACTGCCCAAGGAAACAAAAAAGTAACCTCTAAGTCAAAAATTATAAATAAAATTGCCACTAAATAAAATCTTATATCAAATCGACCTCTAGCGTCATCGAAAGGATCAAAACCACACTCATAAGCGGAAATTTTTTCTGCGTCAGGCTTTTGCGGAGCAAAAATAAATGAAAGAAAAACTAACAGCGAAGCTAAAGCGAAACTAAATACAAAATAAATTAATACACCTAAATATTCAATCATCTTTGAATTCATTAACTTTTTTACTGTCTTTTAGATAAAAATTCTGCTAATTTTTTATCAGTAGCTTCGGAGATAGCTCCTTCTGTTCGAATAATATCTAAAATTGAAGTATCAACATCTTTGATTAAGGAAACTTGAAATTCCTGGATTTCAGAAATGCTTAATTTATCAAGGTATCCTTTAGTTGCCGCATATAAAATGACAACTTGTTGCTCAATTGGCATCGGTTGGAATAACCCTTGTTTTAAAACTTCTGTTAATCGAGCTCCTCGGTTTAATAAATATTGAGTTGATGCATCTAAATCTGAACCAAATTGAGCGAATGCTGCAACTTCACGGTATTGTGCTAACTCAAGTTTCATTGTTCCTGCAACTTGTTTCATAGCTTTCACTTGTGCAGCGGAACCTACTCGACTAACAGATAAACCTACATTAATGGCAGGCCGTATACCTTTATAGAATAATTCTGTCTCTAAAAAGATTTGTCCGTCAGTAATTGAAATAACGTTTGTTGGAATATATGCTGATACATCACCAGCCTGTGTTTCAATAACAGGTAGTGCTGTTAATGAACCTGCTCCAGTTTCGTCACTCATTTTTGCTGCTCGCTCAAGTAATCGTGAATGTAAATAAAATACATCTCCTGGGAATGCTTCACGACCCGGTGGACGTCTTAGTAATAATGACATTTGACGATAAGCAACAGACTGTTTACTTAGATCATCATAAATGATAAGTGCATGCATTCCGTTATCACGGAAATATTCGCCCATTGCACAACCACTATACGGTGCTAAAAACTGTAGTGGAGCAGGATCAGAAGCTGTAGCTGCAACAATAATGGAATATTCTAGAGCTCCTGCTTGTGCAAGAATTTTAACTAATTGTGCTACGGTAGAGCGTTTTTGGCCTACAGCAACATAAACACAATATAATTTTTTTGATTCATCAGTACCTAAGTTAACTGACTTTTGATTTAAAATTGTATCAATAGCGATAGCTGTCTTTCCTGTCTGGCGGTCACCGATAATAAGTTCACGTTGACCTCGTCCAATTGGTACTAAACTATCCACAGCTTTAATTCCTGTTTGCATAGGCTCGTGAACAGATTTTCTTGCAATGATTCCAGGTGCTTTCACTTCAACACGTGTTCTTTTAACATCGGTTAAAGGTCCTTTTCCATCAATAGGGTTTCCGAGTGCGTCCATTACGCGGCCTAGAGTTCCTTTTCCAACCGGAACATCCACAATAGTGTTTGTTCGTTTAACAACATCTCCTTCATTGATTGTGGTATCCCCCCCAAAAACAACAACTCCTACATTATCATTTTCTAGATTTAAAGCCATTCCTTTAACACCGCTTTGAAATTCTACCATTTCACCAGCTTGAATTTTATTTAAACCATAAATTCTGGCAATCCCATCCCCAATAGAAAGAACTTTCCCTACTTCTTCGTAAGATATATTAAATTGCTTAGATGTTATTTTTTGTTCTAAAAGCGAAGATAATTCTCCTGCTAATCTTCTTTTTGCCATAATAAGTGAGTGAACGATCAGGTTCAATTATTTAATTACACCGATTCTCAAATAAAACATATTTTTAGGTATTGATATACTTAGTTTAATCTAAAGTTTATGCAAAAAATTTTTGCCTTTTTTTTACTATATAAAATAGTCCAAAAACTTTATTTTAGAATAGGTTAGAGACGGAATTGAACCGACATTTATGGATTTGCAATCCACTACATTAGCCTATTATGTTATCTAACCTCCATAAAACAAAAAAAGATTTTAAGCATTGATTGATTTATTAATTATATTCCCTGAATTATTTCTCTTAAACGCAGCAATTAGTTTACTTGTATACGGAGTAACTTTTCAAGTAGAAAAAAAAACCATTTTATCTAGCATTGGCATATTAAGCTTATGTTCTCTATTTTTAACAGGCTTGTTATTGGTTAATCAGCCCGTAAATTTCTCTAACTTTTTTTTCTACTCATGTATTATAGATAATTTCACATTTTTTTTTAAAATCACCATAATTGTAAGCTCATTTATTGTCTTATTAATGTCTAGAAAATACATAAAAGAAACAAGAGTCTACGCTTTTGAAAACTTAATCTTAGTTCTTTTAGCTGTAAGTACAATGATGATTCTAGTGTCTGCGTACGATCTTTTACCTTTATACTTAGCGATTGAACTTCAAAGCTTATGTTTTTATGTTTTAGCTGCATCAAAACGTAATTCTGAATTTTCTACAGAAGCTGGTCTAAAATATTTTTTACTAGGTGCTTTTTCATCGGGGATTTTATTATTTGGATTTTCTCTGATTTACGGTTTTACAGGAATGACCAATTTCGAAGATCTTGCAAAACTAAGCTATACACAAATTTTTTTAGATTCACAAATGCCTTTATCAATGACTATTGGCATCATCTTTATTGCTGTAGGTTTTTTATTCAAAATGACAGCTGTACCTTTTCACATGTGGGCACCAGATGTTTATGAAGGGTCTCCAACTTATATTACTGCTTTTTTTGCAATTGTTCCCAAAATTGCCATTTTAGGTGTCTTTTTACGTTTATTTGACCTTTCCTTACACGGGTTTTTTGATCAATGGGAAACTGTTTTTGTCCTATCTAGTTTAGCATCTATGCTCCTGGGGTCCGTTGCAGCAATGGCTCAACAAAAATTAAAAAGACTTCTCGCTTATAGCTCAATTGGACACGTGGGGTTAATGTTCATAGGGTTTTGTTGTGGTACAATTGAAGGGGTTCAAGCATTACTTATTTACATAGTTGTGTATATGATCATGAGCTGTGGTCTTTTTGCTCTCGCTTTATGCTTACAAAAAAATGACAATGAAGATTCAGAAACTCAATTTGTTCAATCAATCTCTCAATTGGCATCTTTAGGAAAAACAAATCCTATCCTTGCTTTCACATTTACAATCATTATGTTTTCCATGGCAGGGATTCCACCTCTTGCAGGATTTTGTAGTAAATTTTACTTGTTCTTTGCAGCACTAAGTTCCTCTTTATATCTACTAGCTTTTATTGGCGTACTAACAAGTGTCATTAGTTGTTTTTACTATATACGTTTTGTCAAAATTATGTATTTTCAAACCGAAACCATGAGCTTAAAACAAAAAAGTTTCTCCACTATTTCTTTTGAGAGTAGTGCTGTTTTAGCTATGGTAGGAATTTTCTTGGTTTTCTTTTTTATTTACCCGTCGCCATTATTCTTGTGGACACACAAAACAGCAATTGCTTTATGTTTTTAAAGTAAAACTATCTACACTTTTTTTTTTATGATTTTTATAAGGTAAATAAGCATTAAAAAAGACTAATTAAATACATGTATCTATTCATTCTATTAATTAAAATATTAACAATAACAGTTCCCTTATTACTAGGTGTTGCTTTTCTTACATTAGCGGAAAGGAAAATCATGGCTTCTATGCAAAGACGTAAAGGGCCTAATGTTGTAGGTTTATTCGGTTTTTTTCAACCTATCGCTGACGGCTTAAAATTACTTGTTAAAGAGCCTGTACTCCCTAGGGACGCCAATTTAGTTATTTTTTTATTTGCTCCAGTTCTTACTTTTCTTCTAAGTCAAGTAACCTGGGCGGTTATTCCGTTTGGAGAGGGCTTAGTACTAGCAGATTTAAATGTAGGAATTCTGTATGTTTTTGCCATTTCGTCCCTGGGTGTTTACGGAATTATAACAGCCGGATGGTCAAGTAATTCCAAATATGCTTTTTTAGGATCTCTCCGTTCTGCTGCTCAAATGGTGTCTTATGAAGTATCAATCGGACTAATCTTAATAACCGTTCTTTTATGCGTTGGCTCATTAAATCTAAGCGACGTTGTAATGGCACAAAAGCGTATATGGTTTTGTGTTCCTCTTTTTCCTATTCTCATTCTTTTTTTTATATCATGTTTGGCAGAAACAAACCGAGCTCCGTTTGACTTACCTGAGGCGGAGGCCGAGCTTGTCGCTGGATATAATGTAGAATACTCATCAATGGGTTTTGCATTATTTTTTCTCGGAGAATATGCAAATATGATTGCAATGAGTAGTTTATGTGTCATCTTTTTTTTAGGCGGATGGTTACCCCCTTTTTCATTTTTTATTTTTCAATGGATCCCAGGTATCTTTTGGATGGGAATAAAAACGGTCTGTTTTCTATTCTTATTTGTTTGGGTCCGCGCCGCTTTTCCTAGATACAGATATGACCAATTAATGAGACTTGGATGGAAAATTTTTTTACCTATGTCACTAGCTTGGGTTATTCTTGTTTCTGGCATTCTCATAAGTTTTAATTGGCTACCATAAGACCTATTATTTATGTATTTTATGCTGAAAATATATATTCAGCATAAAATACATAAACAGTCGTGATAATTTAGGTGAATTTCTATAAGACTAGATGAAGTGAAGTGAAGTGAAGTGAAGTGAAGTCAGCTCAGGTCAAGTCAAGTAAATGCTTAAACTCTTTTTTAGTAAAGAGATTTAGTTTACTAATTACAAATTCTCATAGGTTAAATCTAACCTATGAGAATTTGTAATTAGTAAACTAAATCTCTTTACTTCAGACGTATACTCCAGTTTTCAAACTTTCCTAAAACTGGAATAACTACTAAAAAATAAACAAAAAATAATACTGATGCTATTTGTCCAATTAAAATATAAGGATCTTCAACTGGTTTTTGACCAATCCAACCTAATAATAAACAATCGGCTACAAGTAACCAAAAGAAAATTTTATGCAGAGGCCTAAAACTGGAACTTCGTATTTGAGAAGTATTAATAAATGGTAATAGCAGTAAACAAATAAAAACTAATGCAATAGCAGCTACTCCTCCTAATTTATTTGGAATACTTCGTAAAATCGCGTACACGGGTAAAAAATACCACTCTGGAACAATATGCGCTGGCGTTGACATAGGGTTGGCTGGAATATAATTATCCGGGTGTCCTAAAAGATTGGGATAAAAATAGACAAAAATGCTAAAGAAAATCCCAAACACAACCCAGCCTAAAATATCTTTTACAAGCATGTATGGAGTAAAAGGTACTTTGTCACCTGCAAAAGTACCCAATGGGTTATTAGACCCGTATTGATGAAGAGCCGCTATATGAACAATTGATAAAGCTGCAATTATAAACGGTAATAAATAATGAAGGCTGAAAAATCTGTTCAGTGTTGCATTATCAACACTAAAGCCTCCCCATAACCAAGTAACTATAGAATCCCCAACTACAGGAATAGCACTAGCAAGACTTGTAATAACAGTTGCACCCCAAAATGACATTTGACCCCATGGTAATACATAACCAATAAAAGCTGTAAGAATCATTAAAAGAAAAATAACAACTCCAATACACCACACTAGCTCTCTTGGGCTAGCATAACTACCATAATACAGTCCTCTAAACATGTGAACATAAACAACGATAAAAAAAAAGCTAGCACCATTTGCGTGCATATAGCGTAATAACCACCCTCCTTCTACATCTCGCATTATGTGTTCAACACTAACAAATGCCAAGTCTACATGTGGAGTATAATGCATGGCTAAAAAAATACCTGTTAATATTTGAACCATTAAACAAATACCGGCAGTACTTCCATAACCCCACCAATAGCTAAGATTTGACGGTGCCGGGTATTTAATTAAATGGTCGTTAAGAACAGACAATAATGGCTGTTTAGCGATAGAAAGACGTTTAGTGTTAGTCTGTGAAAACTGGGGCTGAGCTCTTTCATGTTGAGCATCCGCTAAGAACGCCATTTTACTTAATTGATTTTCGTTCATAGAAAAAACAAAAACTCCTTTTTTTTATCTACTAACCTTATTAGTTCTAGAAAAAAACTTTCTCTTCTGGAGTAAAAGGGATCGAACCTTTGTATGATGGATTCAAAGTCCATTGCCTTACCACTTGGCGATACTCCAAAAAAGAATAACCCTTAGATTAAAAACTTGGAAAAACACATATTCTCATCTAAACCATTTATTTACCCAAATATTAAGTTTATATTTTGGATTGCTCTGCTCAAGAATGCACTTTTTTACCAGGTAAATTTTGTTACTCCCAAAATAAGGCCTTCGTTTGCGAATTCTCTCAAGGTAATTCGTGAAATTCCTAATTTTCTATAATTCCCTTTACCTCTACTAGTAACAAAACATCGATTTTTTACCCTATTTTTTGCGTAAGCTCTTAATTTTTCTAACTTCATTTGTATTTTAAGTCTAAATAACTTGGGTAAAGAAAAATCACTTTGTAAAGCTTTTAATTCAATAAATTTCAATTCTTTTTGCGAAAACCGTTGACGTTTTTTTAAATCAGCTCGTGAAAAATTATTCATTTTTTGAAAATTCTTTTATAATGGATCATTTTTAAAGGAGTTAACTGTTTGATAATATCAACTTATAAATTGTCAAATACGCTGAACTGAACTGAGCTGACTGGCCAGCCATTCATTAATAAAACTTTACCACCAACGATACCTTAAATTAGCCCTATTTGAATGAGCTAGCTTGTGTAAGTCATTTCTTTTTTGACGGGCTTGTCCTTGTTTTCGAAAAGCTTCTAAAACTTCCAAGGCTAAACATTCAGGAAAATTATTTCCTCTTTTTTTTCGCTCTAAAGCTCCATTAATTAACCAACGAATTGCTAACGTTTGTTGTCGACTTAATTTAATCATTGTCGGAATTTGGCGAGTAGTTCCTTTACTCGGAGCTTTTCGTACCTCCAAATACGGCGATACGTTTTCTATTGCTTTGTGAAAAACGAAAAAGTTAGAATCCACCACAGTCCAACTATTACCAGGAAATAATAAATCTCGCTTTACTGTCTGCTTGGGGGGTAAAGGGAGTATAAGCTTTTTATTAAAAGCGCAAAAACCTAGATATTTTAGTTGAGGTTCTTTAGATATTTTCGTGCTAATTAATGTACGAACAAACCGATCATTTTTAGTATTCTTTTCGTCCATATTATTGTTTTTCTTTAACGCACGAAAAGTTTTGTAAAGGATGTGAATAGCTTTAGATCGCTTTCCTTTTTGCATTAAAAGGTTAATAATCTTTTTATAAATTTGGGTTTCATTTTTTGATCTGGTCTGTATACCATCGATTATATTAAATGTTGACATATCTTTAAATTTTTTTGTAATTTTGAACCAAAAAGCTAAAGCTTAGTTTAATTTGATTAAACCAAGCTTAAAAAACTTTTTATTTTTGTAAGAAATAACGATTAACTAATGTTCCCGATAATAATGGGCTATTCTTTTTCATTAATAATAAATAAACTATAGATGAATTTTGTCCAAGCATGTGGTCATGAAACATTACGTTGTCGTAAAGAAAAGCTTCATGAAGAGTTTGCTGACTTTTTAATGCAGCTTCATTTTCCCACGCTTCTTCTGAAATGTTTTTTGTTCTTATACCGCTAGTATCTGCAAGCTTTTTTTGTATATCAAGACAAGCAGTATAATGGGCAAATCTTTTTTCTTGTTGAACCGATCTCTCGTTTAAATAAAGAGACGATTGGCCTTGAATTTTAGCCATTTTTTCTTGACGAAACTTTAAAATTCTTGCCATTTTCGGTAAAAAAAATTGAACTAATACAAAATAAAAACCTACGAAAAAAAAGCATAGCCAAAAAAACTGGGACATGTAAGTTACTGTATCTAATTGAGGCATCGAAGATGTTATTACATATACTTTAAAAATTTACTTATATCAAATTAAAAAAAGAAATAAAGTTGTGAGCTAGAGTGGACTTGAACCACTGACTTTTCGCTTATCAGACGAATACTCTGAACCTACTGAGTTACTAGCTCATAAAAGAAAACAACATTAAACATCTTTGTTATTTTCAAAAAAGTAGGTTGGGCTTTTAAAATATATTTTAACTTGGACACCATAGAACGAACATGATTTCAAAAGATTTAAAAGAGGTAGAATTGGATCGCCTTGAATTGAAAATATCCAATGATAAGTTACAAGAGCAAACTGCTCACGAGATTTTTTATGAACATGTGGCGACCGTATTACTGTAAAATCTTTTTTATCCTTTCTCCTCAAATGAAATTTTAATTTATTATTTTTGCCAGACAAAGATATATTTTTAAATAGATATTGAATAATAAAAAAAGTTTTTTCTAATAGCTTTGTTCTATGACTTTTTAAGTGAATTTTTAGCGATGGTACCATTTTTTTTTTTATTACCTTTTAAATAAATTTGTCCAGAAGTGGACTTGAACCACTGACACAAGGATTTTCAGTCCTTTGCTCTAACCAACTGAGCTACCTAGACAATAAAAGCAGCCTTGTAAAATAATAATATTATTTTATACAGGGACGACTTTTGTTTAGATTTTATTTTGAGAGTTTTCTAATTACAACTGCTATCCAATTTAAACAGAAATATAAAAAGTCAGGATTTTGATTATTTCCTATTATAGGAAAATCTATATGAGTAATATTTGTACTTGAACGAGCCAACCCGATAACAGGTATATTCTGCAAATTTGCTTCTGTTATTGCGGTACGGCTTTGATTGACATCCAGAACAACCAGAAGGTCAGGTCCATTTAATCTATGAAACTTTATTTTATTTTCATTTTTTTTTTCGAAGAAAAGTCCAATCCTTTCTAGTTTAATATTTCCTTTTTTTATTTCTTTAGTGAATAAAATATTAATCAAATTTGAACGTTTTATAAGACCATTTTCCCTTGTTTTAGGATCAGTTTTTGATTTTTTGCCCAGGTTGAGGTTGTCCACACCTAAAAAATATTTGTCTTCCATTGAAAAAAATAAATCAGAAGGCATTTTGTGAAATACTTCTTTTACATTTTTCTTAGATAAATCTAAGCTTTTTTGAACCATCATTTTATGGAAGTATCCACCAAAACACTTTTTTAGTTTTTCAAGTTTTGGCCAACGAAAATCTGTATTTGTCAAAACAGTTTTCCATTTTATTCTTAACATTTGATAAGCTAGAATAGATTTAGACACTTGTTTCCAATTAGTCAAAGTTCCACCCACCCATTTTGAATTGACATAGTGCTGTTGGGTTGATATTGCGATATCACGAACAAAATTTGAAAATTCAGGGTTTGTATTCAAAAAAAGAACTTTTAACGGTCTTTTTTGCTTTTTGCATAATCTCATTAAAAATATCAGTGCTTTATATAAAGTGAGTACACTTCTTTCCGGATTAACTATATGCAAATTTAAAGTTTTTTGATGTCTTAGAATGGATAGTGTGTTTGACGAGTCAACAATAGAATCGCCAAAAAAAACCGATAAATTTTTTTTATACTTTAAAAGATTAGGATCGACATTTTTAAATAATTTTTTTTTCATAAGGAATTTGTAAAGGATATTGATATCGGGGAAAACGGGACTTGAACCCGCGACCTTTGGCGTGACAGGCCAATACTCTAACCAACTAAGCTATTCCCCCCCCTTTTTTTTTAAGGTGTGTCTATAAATGGGCAATAACGGGCTCGAACCGCTGACAATCTCGGTGTAAGCGAGGAGCTCTACCAACTGAGCTAATTACCCTATTCAATCCAAGCCATCAAGAAACATTCTAAAAAATAGAATGTTTCTTGATGGCTTGGATTGAGCATATTTTATTTACTTGAAGGTCGTTTTGCTCCATACTTTGAGCGGCCTTGTCGTCTTTGCGGCAGTCCTTGTAAATCCAAGATTCCTCGAATTAGATGATATTTTACACCAGGGAGATCTTTTACTCGCCCACCCCTAATCATCACTACCGAATGTTCTTGCAAATTATGACCCTCCCCTGGAATATATGCAATAACTTCTTGTTTGTTGGTAAGCCGCACTTTAGCCACTTTGCGAAAAGCAGAATTTGGTTTTTTTGGCTTTTTTGTATAGACCCTGATGCATATCCCTTTACGTTGTGGGCATTCTTTTAAAGCAGGCGTTTTTTTTAAAGATATTTTTGTCTTTCTTTTAGTGTTATTGTTGAGAAGTTGATTCTTAGTAGGCACGTCTTTTTTCCTTTTTTTATTGTACCTTTTACATACAAAGCTTCTTTAGATTCTTTAATACTTGATAAAAACAAAAAAAAACCAAATATTACATTTATAAAAGATCATTTTTGTAAAAAATAAGCGGGTAATGGGAATCGAACCCATAGCTTCTGCTTGGAAGGCAGATGATTTACCATTAGTCCATACCCGCACACATAACATTTGCTATTTGAATTCTAGAACCTGATCTATCCATTAAATTAACCTTTATATCAATACCATGTTCAAAACAACCTCTTTTTTACAACTAACAAACTGAAGATCTTCTGAATTTAACTAAAAAAAATAAAAAGGCGGGATAGTTCAGCTGGTTAGAACAGTGGGATCATAATCCACGTGTCGGGGGTTCAAGTCCCTCTTCCGTCAAAAAATGAGATACAAGGGTAGTTACTTTGTTTTCATAGATGTAAAAAGAATCACATTATTATGGATTTAGGTAGATATCTTGCAGTTTCTATGATACTATTTTTATTAGGTATCTGGGGAATATTTTTAAATAGAAAAAATATTATCATTATGCTTATGTCCATAGAGCTTATGTTATTAGCAGTTAATACGAATTTTCTTGTTTTTTCTGTTTATCTTGATGACATGCTGGGACAACTTTTTTCCTTACTAATCCTAACAGTAGCAGCAGCAGAATCGGCAATCGGTTTAGCTCTACTTGTTGTTTATTATCGTATTAGAGGAACCATTGCTGTTGAATTCATTAGTCTTTTAAAGGGCTAATTACTTAAAAAGTAAAGACTTCTTTCATTAATATTAATAGAAGTCTTTACTTTTACTTTCTTATTCTTATATATATATAAAAGAAATGGAGATGATCGGACTCGAACCGATGGCCTTATGCTTGCAAAACATACGTTCTACCATCTAAACTACACCCCCTACCATAATATTTAAGCAGAAAAGAATGAAATTCTTTTATTTAGCCACAACTAAAACAGTAATACCATTTTAACTAGAAAGTTTTTCAAATAAAGAACCCCAAAAAAAAAAGAATCAAATCATCCATTTTATATCCCTTACGGGAATCGAACCCGTGTTTTTGCCTTGAAAAAGCGATGTCCTTACCACTAGACGAAAGGGACGATACATATTTGATAATGAAAAGAATCGAAAGGCGAGCAACGAGATTTGAACTCGTGTTTTCGGAGTCACAGTCCGACACTTTAACCGACTAAGTTATACCCGCCACTAAATAAAAAAAACGGAGAAAAAGGGATTCGAACCCTTGATACATTCAAAGAACGTATGCTGATTTAGCAAACCAGTGCTTTCAACCACTCTGCCATTTCTCCTTTAATTATAATTCTTTTTTTGTTTACCAACCTTTTTTTCTTTATCAGGAAAAGAGGGATTCGAACCCCCAACCTCTGGTTTTGGAAACCATCGTTCTACCGTTGCAACTATTCTCCTTTCAATTCAAATATTATTTGTTTGTTGGACCTTTAACTTCAAATTATTCAAACTTGCTTCTATTTAATACATTTTACAGGATTCGAACCTGTGACATTCAGCTTAGAAGGCTGCTGCTCTATCCAACTGAGCTAAAAATGCATTTTTTCACCAAGTCAGTCTAGTACCTACGCACAAAACATCTTATTTAAAGTACCCGCTGCCGGACTTGAACCGGCAACCAAATAGGAACAGATTTTAAGTCTGTCGTGTTTACCAATTTCACCAAGCGGGTCTATTCTATTCAAATAAAAACCTGCTTAAACTTAATATGACCACCCCAGAACAAGGTGAAATAATCATCAGAAACCGTCATCACTTTGTTTTATAATTGTATCTTAAAGTCAATTCAAAAATATTAATCCATTAACTAGAATGAAAATAAAAAAAACTTTTCAATTAACTATACTGTATTTATTCTATTATATCTTTTGACGAAAAAAAAAACGTCTACGCATAATTATCCTCCTATGCCAAACCTATAAGCTGAGCTGATATATTCAAATTGAACTTTCTCAAAAAAAAGAGTATATTGACTACAAACAGGAATACATCGACGAAAACTTTAGTTCAGAAACTCCTTCCTTTACTTATAAAGAACATATGTATATTTGATGACAAAGCCCCCTTCATTCAACATGAAATAACATCAATTCGATTCCATTTGAACATCAATCTCCAATATTATTAAATCTTTATATTCAATAAAAGAAAAATCAATTAACTCAGTTATATCCGTTTTAATACAATGATTAAATAAATCAGCTAAATAAAAAAAGCCTTAACAATCAACAAACTTATAGTTATTTAAAAAAACCTATTTATAACTATTAAAAAAAATAATCAATTTATCTTTTTTTAACAATATAAAAAATAACAACTCAAATACAATAAAAAAAATAGTGACATGTATAAAAGGGGTGGTGGGGGGGATTGAGCAAATAAAGGGAAAAAACATGGATAAAGGATAAACCCAACTCAAGGAAACGAGTATAAGAATCCCCCCCTCCAAAGACAGACATAAAAGAAAAGGGTGAAAGTACCGTGGATCACCGGCAGGGGTAAGTAGCAAATACACGTAGGGGGGGGGGGGTTTCTTTTTTAGTGAAAAGGTTCTATTTTATTTTGATTATTCTCTCTAAAGCCTTTTCACTAAAAAATCTTTTTTCTAAAACTTTTGAATAAAGGACTCAAATGTCATTGTTTAACCGAGCTTTTTTTACAAAAAAGCTTTAATTCAAACAAAAAACAAAACTATCATAGATATAAAACCTGATACTCTTTATTTCACTTTTATCATGAGTAAATCTAAATTCATTTTAATACAAAAATAAACATCACTTATTAAACTATTTTTTTTTTATGGAATAAAGTAGGAATTTATTATCGTACTTGAAAAAACCATTTGGATTTTATTACGTGAATATTTAAATAACACTTCGTTTCATTTACTTAGTCTTATAAAAATTTCTTTTAGATATGTCAATATTTTTTTTTGAATAATATTTTTACAATAAACAAGAAAAAGTTATTGCATATATTTTATTATCTTTTTTTACAAAAAAAACTTGTATATTCAAAAAAGTTATAAAAAATGGAACTCTTTAATCGTCATTACATTAAGAAGAAATAAAACAATAATTTCATAATTGGTCAAAAAAGTTTTTCAGCAAAATCCTTTTTCTTTTTGTTAGAAACATTTGTATTCATTGTTATATACGAGTGACACAAAAACTTTTTTTTTAACCCTAGCTTAGCTAAGCTAATATCCAAATCTTTCAAATTTGTCGTAATCTACCCGTTAAAAAAAAAGTTTTCTCCATTTTTATATGTTTTAAAATAAATACATGTATAAAACAAAGTAATGAAACGAAAACCTCTCGCACGTATTTACCAAATATTTAAAAAGATTTTTTAGTTGTAGAGTGGAGTAATGGTTAACTCAATAGGCTCATGATCTGTAAATGAAGGTTCAAGTCCTTCCTCTACACGATTTTAACTTCTTTTTTATGAAAAGAACAATAATCATTTATTAATGAAAGAAAAAACATAATATTAGATGGAAGCCTAGGCAAAAAATAACGAACGTTTAATTACGAAATATTAGGACGAGATGAATGCTCAATCTACGACTTCTAATTGTTCTTTGGGAAACCGTTAGAAAAAAACGAGGCGAACTGAAACATCTAATTAACCTCGTCAAAAAATCAACCGAGAGTCCGTTTGTAACTGTGAGTGACATACGGATAAGGCCTATACCCTTGATGATTAATAATAAAGCCGAAAAAGATATGGAATTTCTTGCCAAAGAAGGTGAAAGCCCTGTCGTTTCTAAAAAGTCATAAGAAAATGAGTTTTTCAAAAGAGAAAAAAAATCTATAATTTGAATAGATTTTAAAGGGGAACCACCCTCTAAGCCTTGAAATGTTTTTTGACCGATAGTGAACAAGTACTGTGAAGGAAAGGTATGAAAAGAAATCCATTTAGAAAAGGGATGTGAAAAAGAATCAATAAATCTGATATTAACAATCAGTCGTTTTAACATAAACGGCGTACCTTTTGCATAAGTGCGACACGAAGTCGCTGTTCGTAATGTGGTGAGATCCCACTCAGCCTAACTCCTGGCTGAATCCTACTTGAACCTGCGTAAAGAGTAATCCTTAGGTGGGAAGCTTCAAGAACAATGTAGATCAAGGGCGTGGAACGGGAAAGAAGCGCTACATCGCTAGGATAAAATAGAAAGGTTTAACGTAAGTGAACTGATGGTATAAGGTCCCGTAATAAGGTACTTGGTCTTTCTTAGAGAGTTCCAACCAAAATAATTAAACGAATGTTTAATGAGTGAGAAGGCTGCATCTCTTATGCTGATGTAACAAGGAGTTTACACTCTCACCGGGATAAAGTCAGAGGCCTACTCTATAATAAGCTGTGCGAACTGCGGAACGTGGTAAGCCTGTACTTCTCCAAACCTAATCCATAAACGGAGGGAGGGGAGGCCCGTGAGCAATGACGAGTATCGGGGTGCAGGTAGAAGATTATTCAAAAAGCAAATGTTACCCAGTAATAGGGTAAATAGTAGTTTGTACTACAACCTGAAAAGGTGCTGACTTGAATTTGGTGGTTTGAATCTCCAGTCGCTTGTTCCCAAACAGAACAAATCAGTGAGGACGGAAAAAATATATAAAACCGAAAATGACACTTACTTGGAATGAACTTGAATGGAAACTATATTTCAAAAAAACTCAAGAACTCCGAGAAAGGCTGCTGGCTGGGTGATGGCTCATCGATACTATGGAGCCAGGCTTTTAAAATTATCGTGACGTTAAAAGCTGGGATAACTGCTTGAGCCGTGTGCGATGTAAGTCGCACGCACGGTTCTTATGGGGGGAAAATCTGAGAAGATCTACCTATCCAAATTGGGTCAGCGAGTAAGAAGAAAAAGCAAGCCTAAGCCCGTAGGTGTAAGCTTAATGAAAATGGTATTGTTGATTCAATAAAGTTTTTTCTTCTTGACCCGAAACCGGGTGATCTAGCCATGAGCAAGTTGAAGAAATGGTAAAACATTTTGGAGGACTGAACCTGTGTTTGTGGCAAAAAACTAGGATGACTTGTGGTTAGGGGTGAAAAGCCAATCGAACTCGGAAATAGCTGGTTTTCTGCGAAATTTATTGAGGTAAAGCGTTTTGGTAATTACCCATAGGAGGTAGAGCACTCATTAGACACCAATAGAGGGGTTTAAGGAAACTCCTAATACTTATGGAAGTATAATCAAAGCAGACAGACTTAGAATGCTAAGGTCCTAAGTCAAAAGGGAAACAGCCCAGATCATATGCTAAGGTCCCAAAGCGACTACTTCGTGGGAAAGGATGTCTTTAAACGTTGACAACCAGGAGATGGGCTTGGAGGCAGCCAGTCTTTTAAGAAAGCGTAACAGCTCACTGGTCTAGTCTAAAGTGCGCCGAAAATTTTCGGGTCTTAAGTAGTTCACCGAAGCAATGGTTATATTCTCTATTTATAGAAAGTATAAGGTAGCAGAACGTTCTGTAAGTCTATGAAGGTAGTCTGAAAAGGCAAACGAGCCAAATACTGGAGACATCAGAAGTGAGAATGCTGACATGAGTAACGAAAAATCATGTGACATTCATGATCGCCGAAAGTCCAAGGGTTTCTGCGATATGGAAATCGACGCAGAGTTAATCGGCCCCTAAAATTGAAAAAGATATTTTTGGTTGATGGGAATATTGTTAAGTGACCAATAGGTATAAGTTTGAGTATTTTATTGGATATTATAACAAGTAAATACTATTGCAGGAAAAAACAACAAATAACTAAACCGTACCCTAAACCAACACAGGTGGACAAGTACATATTACTAAGGCGTATGAGATAACCATGTTGAAGGAACTCGGCAAAATTCCTCTGTAACTTAGGAAGAAAGAGGGCCAATCTTGATAATATTGGTGGCACAGAATAGGGGGCGGCGACTGTTTATTAAAAACACAGGGCTCTGCAAAATGAATACATTATGTATAGGGCCTGACACCTGCCCGGTGCTGGAAAGATAAAGCTAGAAGTTCGTTAATGTACTTCTACTCAATAACCAGTAAACGGCGGCTGTAACTCTAACAGTTGACTATTCACAGTTGGGCTGTTATAAAATCTGGCTATTTGCTGGAACACTTTTGCATAATGGAACAGTAATCTACTCGTTTTGGTGGACAATTCAGTGAAAATGATTATTTGTTTAAATCAATTGTGATTTCAAAAGTCAATCAGCAGGAAACCAAATCTAAAAGATTCAAAAATTTTTTAGAAAGTAGGATCCTCAGAGACTATACGCCAGATATTCAAACAAGGAAAAACTATAATGAGTGAAAAAAAGAAGTTAAATCCTTTCTGGATTAGTGGTTTTGTAGATGGGGAAGGAACTTTTTTTATCTCAATTTACAGAAGCTTAAAACTAAAAACAGGATACCAAGTAAGAATAGGTTTTAAAATCACTCAAGGAAAAAAAAACGTTCAAATTCTTTACAAAATTAAACAGTTTTTTGGAATTGGTAGTGTAAAACCACAAAGAGAAGATGTTTATGAATATCGAGTAAATGATTTTAATCAAATGACAGATAAGATTTTACCTTTATTTCAAAAATATTCTTTACAAACAACAAAAAAATTTGATTTTTTGCGTGTACTATATGTATCAAAACTAATGGCTCGAAAAGAACATTTGAAGTTGGAAGGCTTGGAAAAAATTGGAAAAATTCGAAAAAAAATGAACTTAAGTTTGAGTAAAGATATAGTCCAGTCCTCTTTGTAAAAGGAGAAAGACTGCCTAAGGTAGCGAAATTCATCGACATTTAATTGGTGTCCCGCACGAATGGTGTAACGATCGCCCTACTGTCTCCAACATGGACTCAGTGAAATTGAATTCTCCGTGCAGATGCGGAGTACTAGCAGCTAGACGGTAAGACCCTGTGCACCTTTACTATAGCTTTGCATTGGAGAAGCTTATAAAATGTATAGAATAGGTGGGAGATTGATTTAATCCGATCACTCGTGGAATACCACCCTTTTCATTAGCTTTTCCTCACTTTGGAGAACAATTGGACAGTGCATGGTGGGTAGTTTATCTGGGGCGGATGCCTAAAACTTTTTATTGGGCCTTTTTCTCGTAAGAGAAATTGACAAACTTAGCTATATGCTGGAATATCCTTTTTTTTCTTTCGGAAAAGCTTTATTTTTAAAACAAAATGTTTTTAGATATGATGATAGGGCAATCAGCAGGAAACCAAATCAAAATCTTTTAGGATTTTGAAAGTAGGATCCTCAACGACTAGAACGCTAAGAATCCTTCAATTAAGGATTATGATACAGTCTGATCTTCTAAGAGATTTGAAGCTCTAAAGTTTTTATAACAAAATGAAACCATCATTAACCAAAAACCAACGTCAAATTTTAGTAGGATGTATTTTAGGGGACGTCCATTTACAATTAAATGGGTCCAAATTTAGATGTCTTTTTGAGCAAAGTGATTATCATAAAGATTATTTAGCCCATCTGTATGAGTGTTTTGAAAACTTTTGTACAGTAAAAGAAAAACCTAAAAAAAGGGACCGAAATAACAATTGGGTCTTTCAAACTAGGTCATTAGGGACATTCAATTTTTACGGGAATCTTTTTTATCCGGTATGTGTCGAGGCTAAAAAGCGAATAAAAAGCTTGCCAACAAGGCCAAATCTTTTAAAAAAACTTGTAACACCTGTAAGTCTTGCTTACTGGTTTATGGATGACGGTTCACGTAAATCCAATGACTCAAAAGCTATTATTTTAAACACTCATAATTTTACTTTAAAGGAAGTCAAGCTATTGTGTGATATTTTGAATGATAAATTTTGTTTAAAATCAAAACCAAGGTTACAAAAGCATCAATACAAAGGAAAAATCAAACAGTATTATCAGATTTATATATCTGGCGATTCATTTGAAAGATTAGAAGAGTTGATCAAGGAATATATTCATCCGAGCATGCTTTACAAATGGCCTTGCCCGCGAAAGAAAAGAGGTTATGTAACGAAACAAAGACTTTAAAACAAGAATGGCTAAAAAGTAACGGAGGCGTGCAAAGGTAAGCTCAAACTGGTCGGAAATCAGTCTTAGAGCGTAATGGTATAAGCTTGCCTGACTGCAAGACTAACAAGTCTAGCAGGGACGAAAAGTCGGCCATAGTGACCCGGGAGTTCTGAGTGGAAGGGCTCTCGCTTAACGGATCAAAGGTACGCCAGGGATAACAGACTAATTACCCCCAAGAGTTCATATCGACGGGGTAGTTTGGCACCTTAAAGTTTAAGAAACAAACATCGGGGTGCTTTCTTTTGTGAAAAAGAAAAACAAAATTTGGCTATATGCTGGAACATCTTATAGAAATGTAAGACAATCAGCAGGAAACTATCAATTTTTATTCAAATAGGATCCTCAACGACTAATACGCCAAACTACTTTATTGATAAAGTAGATGATAGAGTCTGATCTTGTTGGAAAAGACAAGGCTTTGAAGAAAAAGCTATAAAACTTCAAAAGGAATGAAAAACACTATTGATAAAAAACGAAAACTTATAATTATTGGTCTTTTGTTAGGGGATGCAAATGTTCAAGTTTTTCAGAAAACAGAACAACCAAGTACTGCGAGATTGAGAATTTTACATTCAACTAAACAAATAGAGTACACAAAACATAAATTTGAATTATTTAAACCCTATATCAGACAAAAGAATCTTTCTTTTTTGGTTGAAAAAAGAGAAAAAAAGGTATATCACAAGTGCTATTTCAATACACGAACCTTAAAAGAGTTTGCTTTTTTTTATCATATGTTTTATAAAAAAGACTCTCAAACAGGAAAAGTCTATAAAATACTTCCTCGTTTGATTCATCGTTATTTAGAGCCTATAACAATTGCTTATTGGTTCATGGATGACGGGTCTTTAAAATGGAAGGGCCGTTCGAAAGCGGTTCGAATTTGTACTGACTCTTTTTCTAAATCAGAAGTAGAGCATTTAGTGTACCTTTTAAATAAAAAGTATAATCTGAAAGCTAGTACATTTAAAGCGCGTAGTAGGCTAAGAATTTATATTCCAAATAGTGAAGGAGAATTTTCTCGACTTATTGAAAAATACACTCATTTGTCTATGGAGTATAAAGTTCATTCCCACATTTGTAGAGTTTGAAACAAAATAAAGACATGCGATGTCAGCTTGTCACATCCTCGGGGTGAAGAAGCTCCGAAGGGTCGGGCTGTTCGCCCGTAAAAGTGGTACGTGAGCCGGGTTTAATACGTTGTAAAACAGTATGGTTCCTATCTACTGTTAGTGATTTAAAACTGAAGGAATAAGTTCGCCGTACGAGAGGAACCGAGCTTATCAACCTCTGGTGAATAAGTTGTTGTGCCAATAGCATTGCTTAGTAGCTACGTTGATTGATTTTAACCGCTGAAAGCATCTAAGCGGGAAATTCTGCCTGAAACAAGTTTTCTAATTCGTGGAAGACTACCACGAGATAGGCGAATTGTATAAATATAGTAATATAAAAGCTTTTTCGTACTAATTGACTTTTATTTTTTTAAAGTAGACGCGAACTAATTATTAATGAACATTCTGTAATGAAAATTGAACGTTCTGCAAGAAACAAATAACAGACTAACTCGAGTGATTTAATTATTATTTATTTAAAATATACTATGTTAGAAGGAGCAAAATTAATCGGAGCCGGATGTGCAACTATTGCCTTAGCAGGAGCAGGTGCTGGAATTGGAATTGTTTTTGGATCTCTTATCAGTTCAGTAGCTCGTAATCCATCTCTAACAAAACAACTTTTTGGATATGCTATTTTAGGATTCGCTTTAACAGAAGCTATTGCATTATTCGCACTAATGATGGCGTTTTTAATCTTATTTGTATTCTAAAAAATTTAATAAAATAGCATGTGTGACGTAATTAAGGCACGCGTGTTATTTCTATATTTTACGGTATCTACCCGAACCCTTTTCGATTTCGATTATTTAAAGTAACACCGTAAAAAGCCATATGTACTTTTTTTAGGGAGACATGGCTTGTTTAACCTTTTTAGTTGCTGTTAACACTTACAAAAAAGTGTAGCAGTGTCATGTTAATAAGGGGCTAAATAGAATTTCATTCGATTAAATTATTTCAAATACAATAGAAAAATAAACGAAGTTGAAAAGTTTATATATCAAGTAGAATGAAGTTTTATTGAGAAACTTACCAATACTTATATACTTAGTAAATATTAATTAGATTATAAAAATTTGTTATTTCTTTTTATATTTAGGAAAGAAAAATTATCATTAACATAGTGGTATTTTGATCTTAGTTGGTCAACTTATTTTGCAGGAAATTCAAAAAAAATGGAAAAATGACCGTTTTGGTACTTAATCATTTATTATTTAGCTTCTTGTTAATTTCTATTCTAGTTTTATTATTGGGTTAGGTTTTAGAACAACTTTCTTCGGTATAAGAAAGAAAAAATTTGATCAATCGATAACCAAGGCAACATATAGCTTGTTTTGTTGCAAAAGGTACCAATTTTTTTTTTTGAGTGCGTGAAAACTTTTACTAGAATTTTTTTGCTCGCTTGAAGCTGGGTGAGGGGAGGTGATTTTCCTTTCGATGCTGTTTGCGGGGAAAGAG